AGAAGAAGAAACCTAAAACAAAGTGTGAAGTAGCTAACCAAGAACGTGGTGATACAAAGTTAACCGCGTTAATTTCAGTTGCAACACCACCAACAGAGTTTAATGAACCTAAAGGAGCGTGAGTCATGTATTCAGCAGCACGACGTTCTTGCCATGGTTGAATATCATTTTTTAATTTGTTTAAATCTAATCCATTTGGACCACGTAACGGTTCTAACCATGGACCACGGAAATCCCAGAAACGCATTGTTTCACCACCAAAAATAATTTCACCTGTTGGTGATCTCATTAAATATTTACCAAGACCTGTTGGACCTTGCGCAGAAGCAACGTTAGCTCCTAAACGTTGGTCACGTACAAGGAAAGTGAATGCTTGTGATTGAGACGCTTCAGGACCTGTAGGACCATAGAATTCACTTGGGTATGCAGTGTTGTTAAACCATGACATACAACAAGCAATGAATCCCATTAAAGAAATAGCACCTAAACTGTAAGAAAGGTAAGCTTCCCCAGACCAAACAAAAGCACGACGTGCCCAAGGCCATGGAGTTGTGTAAATATGCCATAAACCACCTAAGATACATAATGTACCAATCCAGATGTGACCACCGATAATATCTTCCATATTATCTACACTTACAATCCAACCGTCACCACCAAAAGGTGATTTTAATAAGTAACCAAAAACAACAGCAGCATTTGTAGTTGGGTTTGTAATAATACGAACGTCTCCACCTCCTGGAGCCCATGTATCATAAACACCACCAAAATACATAGCTTTCCATACTAATAACCAAGCTCCAATACCTAACATGATAAGGTGGTAACCTAAGATGTTAGTCATTTTGTTTTTGTCTTTCCACACGTAACCAAAGAAAGGGAATGATTCTTCTAACGTTTCAGGCCCAATTAAAGAGTGGTATACACCACCAAAACCTAAAACTGCTGAAGAAATTAAGTGTAATACACCTGAAACAAAGTATGGGAATGTGTCAATTACTTCACCACCAGGACCTACACCATAACCTAAAGTTGCTAAGTGTGGTAATAAGATTAAACCTTGTTCATACATTGGTTTTTCTGGTACAAAGTGTGCTACTTCAAATAAGTTCATAGCACCAGCCCAATAAACAATTAGACCAGCGTGAGCTACGTGTGCACCTAAAAGTTTTCCAGAAAGGTTGATTAAACGAGCATTTCCTGCCCACCATGCAAAACCAGTAGATTCTTGGTCACGACCACCTACTGTTAGTGTTCCGTTAAATAGCGTTTCCACGGGTAATACCTCTAGGAGGAATACAAAATCTAAAACAATTGAATCATAGCAATTTTTTAAAAAATTAAAAAAAGTTAGTCTTTGTATTTAGAACAAAAATTGTTATTTTTTTTAAATATGAAAAAAAAATACTAAAAAAAATTTAAACTTCAATAAAATTGAAAACAAAAAAATTTTTTAAACATTTTTTTTAATTATTTAAATTCTCTATACTTTCACTCTTTTTTTTTGAAAATGTTTAGAATCATAAAATCGATTGCTTAAAAAAAAAACCACAAACACTGCTTTTTTTTCTTTGGGAAAAGAAAAAACTTTTTACTCTTTTTTTTTTGTAAAAAAAAATTGAATTTTTTTTACCTTTTCATAAAAAAATAACTAAAAAACAAAAGTTTTTAAAAAAATTTTTTCAAATCACTCAAACAAAATAAAAAATAAATTTTTTTGTACTTTTGTACAATCTTTCTTTTAAAAATTTAGTTTTTAGAAATTAAAGAATAAAAAAACTAATCTTTTTGTATTTTAATATTTTTTTTTAGTTTTTACAAAATTTATATATTTTATTTTCAAAAATTTTGTAAAAACTAAAAAAAATTTCAAAAATCTAAAAAAAGTTCTATTTTATTTTATTATTTTTATTATAATCATTTAAAAACTTTTTTTTACTTTTTTCACTTTTTTGCTTTGCTGGTTTTTATCATTTTACGCTTTTTATCACTTTACGCTTTTTTTCTTTGAAAAAAAGCAGCAAAGCAAAAAAGTGAAGAAGAAAAAAAGCAGCGAAGCAAAAAATGAAGAAGAAAAAAAGTGAAAAAAGTAAAAAAATTTTTTATGGATTATATTCAGTAAAACGAGAAACATAGAAATTGTTAACTACAACATGATATGTAGCATCAAGACCTTTATTTAATCGTTCTTTAACACGACTCATAATGCGTGAAATAATATAAACATAAGCTTGTTTAAATGCTTTTTGTTGATAAAATTGAACAGTTTCTTGTTTAAATTCTTCTAATTTTGAAAGTCTTTCTTCATGTTGAGCCACACAATTATTAATTTCTTGTGTTGCTCGGAATACACCTTCTTCACGAATTTCAGTTGCTTTTTTCTTAGCTACTTCTAATTGGTTTTTTGCAATATTTAAACGTTCTTGTGCTTCAGCAGCTCTTTGGCTAGCTTCTTGTAAATTGTTAACAATTGTTTTACGACGATCCTCTAATAACGCTGATAAATTTTTTCCAACAAATGAAATAACAATAGCAACAACTGCTGCTAAGTTAATAATATTTGTTTCAAAAATATTTGTATTAATACCAAAACCTTCAGCTAAAGGCAGGTTTCCTAAGAATAAAAAAGAAAAACTCATAAAGAAAATAAAAAATTTATTTACTGGAATAAATCAAAAATTCTTTTTTTTACTTATTTTAAGCAAAATAAGATAAAGAAAAGTAAAGATAAAAATATTTTTTACCTTTTTTAAGTCCAATTCAAAAAAATGAAATGTTTGGACAAACAAATCTTTATGTTCAAAGACAAAATTTTTGAAAAAACTTAACTTAAAAAAAATTAGAAAAGTTTTTATTTATTCCAATATCCGTTTTAAAAACAACTCTAAAGTTTAAATAAAAAAATATTTTTGTCTAAACATGGTCGAATATCCAATTTAAATTGGACCCTTTCAAAGGGCGGACAATAGAAAAAATTCTATAAAAAAAAATATTGAAATCTAAACAAAAGGAAAATTAAAGTTTTTTATTTTTATTTTGTTTCGAAAAAAAAATGAACTTTTTAAAAGTCAAAATTTGGTCTACTCGACAATAAAATATTTGTACTTTATTTTTTTTACTTTTGCTTTTTTTCGCTTTTTTGCTTTGCTGCTTTTTCTCACTTTTTTGTTTTGCAAAAAAATGAAAAAGAAAAAAATCATAAAAAGTTTCAAAGAAAGAACAAATTTTGAAAAAATCAAAATTTGTTCTTTCTTTATAAAAATTAAGAAGCAAATGGGTTAGCAAATAAAAGTGCTAAAGCAACTACTAAACCATAAATAGTTAAAGATTCCATGAAAGCGAAACTTAATAACAGAGCACCACGGATTTTTCCTTCAGCTTCAGGTTGTCTAGCAATACCTTCAACAGCATAACCAGCAGCAGTACCTTGACCCATACCAGGACCAATAGCAGCAAGACCAACAGCTAATCCAGCAGATACAACAGATGCAGCAGCAACAATTGGATTCATATTTATTTCCTCCGAATAATAATCAGTAAAATTATAACAACCATTAATATTATATTATATTTTTTTTAAAATAGCAAAAAACAAAAAAGATAATTTTAAATCTTTTTTTTTTGTTAAAAATTTTTTTTATTGTTGAAATGATAAATTTTTTAAAATTTTTTAAATTTAGTATTTTTTTCAATTTAATTTTCAATAAAATGGTTAAAAAAAAAAAATAAAAATATCAAAAAATTTTGTTTTTAAAAACAAAATTTTTTTGAGTAATCATTCTTTATTTTGTAAAAATAAAAAATGATTACTCAAAAAAAAAGTTTTTTTATGTTTGTTTAAAACGTGAGATTGTTGTTAAACAATCAAGTTCTTTTAAAAATCCTTTTTGTAATAAAGAAAAAATAAAATAATCAAACATTTCACGATTTTTATCAAAATATTGAAAAGTTTCATGAAATGATTGCATTAAATAATGATAATAAATTTCATATTGTAAATTCATATGAAATGTAAACCAATATGAGACATTTTTACGACTGTTTATCAATGATTTTCCATGAAAATACCATCTTCGATTTCGTGGATTATAATATTGTTCCGCATCTGGAAAATCCATTGTTAATTCAAAAGTTTGATTTCCAAATTGATCAGCAGAAAGAGGTTGTTTTGTTGAATTTTTCACAAATGTTTTTTTTCGTTGCGTAGCTGCAGATGTAAACATTGTTCGCCAATCAACATCACTTAAATATGTTGTTTCAATATTATGTTCAGGTAAAAAACCATTCCACCATTGATTAATATTTGAAAAACGATGTCGAATTCCTAAATATTTTCTTTGGTAAAAATGACTTGAACTCATGCGACGGGTTAATGAATCAATGTATGCTAATTCTTGAAACGAACTACTAAAAAATGTTTGACGGTTTTGAATAACTTCTGAACGAAAATATTGTTGAACAGGAATATTATATAATTGTTTTAAAAATCTTTGTTGTTGATGCATTTGAATTTTTTCATTAATAGAAAAACGACCTTTTTGAACAAAATCATTTTCAGTTCGTTTAAAATTTTCATATTTTTTTGAAGGCATTAAAATTGATGAATTTGGTGGACTTGGTGGAAGTTTTCTTTGATTTTTATTTTCAAAGAAAAGCATTTTTGATAAAAGTAAATTTTTTGTAAATAAAAAACGTTTTTGAATAATTGCAAAAACAAAAGGAGTTGAAGATCGCCACAATTGATCATTTCCAAAAGTTGTAAAGAAAAAATTATTTTTTTGAACTTTAGGAGAATAAATTTCTTTTTGGAAAACTGAAACTTGAATTTTTTTATTTTGCTGTTGCTTTTTTGAATTTTCAACCAATTCATTTGTTTGTTTTTTAAAAGAAGATTGTGCTTTAAATTTTGTTAAAATAATTTGAGTTTTTTGATGAGGAAAAATTGAAAATTTACGATTAAATACTTCAAAAGAAGTTTCAAAAAGAAAATCATTCTTTGATTCATACTTTAAATGGCAAATTTTTTCTTGGTTTTCAAAAAGAAAAATAGGTGCTAAATTTTTTGTTGTTTTTTGAATAAAAAATTCAGAAATTTTTCCTGATAAAAAAACCATTAGTTGAAGTTTTTGTTGGTCTTGAGAGCCATAAAAAGCAGTTCCTAAAAATTGTTTATTCTGAGCTGAAAAAGAAAGAGAACTCATATTTGTATCTAAACTTAAAGGAATAAAAGCTGTTGGGTCATTTAATAAATTTGCTTTTGCAAGAAAAATTCCAATTTTTGATGAAGCTAAACTTAAAATATGAGATGGTCCTTTTGGTAAAAATGTATATTTAAAAAGTTTAAAATCACGTAAAAAAAATTTAGAATTTTGGAATTCTAAATTTTTTCCTAAACCACTATTTGCTTCAAAAAGAATTGAATTTGTTTTTTGTTTTTGAATTTTTAAAGTTGACTGATTTTTGTTTTCTTTATTTTCATATGAAGGAGAAAGTTTTTTTTGAGAATAAAAATCATTAAAAAATGAAGATTTTAAAAAACTTTGAAGTGCTTTTGACGGATTGAGTTGTGAAATAATATTTTTTGATTCTTGATTTGTTAAAGAATGTGTAAATTTTTCTGAAAAGCTTGGATTCTTTTCAAAAATTTCAGATGTATATTTATATTGATGAAATAATGAAAGTTTTGTTCCAGTAATTAAATTTAAAAGATTAAGTTCAGAAAAATTTTCAGTTAAAATACTTGAATCAAGAAAATCTAAAGTTGTTACTGAATTTTCTAAATTTTTCTTTAAAATTTCAAAACGATTTAAAAAATTTGGACTTTGAGCAAGTGAAATTGTTTCATCAAAACGACCTGGTCGACGTAACGCCGGGTCTAAAAGTGAAGGAAGATGTGTTGTTGCAAAAACAACAAAACCTCGATTTGATCGAACACTATCAATAATAACAAGTAAATCAGTAATCATATCCAATTTACCACGTGATAAATTCATAGTAATATCAGCTAATACTGCAACTTTTGCACGAACAGATGAATTTTCTTTTTGATATGAAATCATTTGATCTGTAGATAAACCACCCCATGATGTTTCTTGCACAATTTTTTTTGGTTTTAATTTTTTTTGTTCTTTCATCATCAAAATAGTAAAAGGTGAAGTTGCTGGTGGTGCAAAAATTTGTTCTTTTGCCATTTGTAAACGACTTTGAAAATTAAAAATACCTTTTTTAAGTGTTTCTGATCGAAAAGAATTTTGAAAAGCACTATCTGATTTTTCTTTTTCAGCTAAACCTTGATGAAACAATGAATTTTCAATAGAATCAATTGGTAAAGGAGAAATAGGAGATTGTCGATCAATAAAATTGACCCCACCTGTTGAAAATTGAGAATTTTTGAAAATTGAACTTGAACTTTTTTCAAATTTTGAATAAAAATTTTGAATAAAGAAATTGGTAGGAATTCCCATTGAAAAATCCCCTTTATATGGACGTTTATAATCAGAAATAGAATGACGATTAAGTTGATAAATCATTTGATTTGTTTCATGAACTTCTTGTTGATCTAAACCAAATGAAGATTGCATTCCTTTTACATTTTCATCATCAGAAATTAATAATGGTCTTTTTGAACCAATCACATGAATATGTTCCATTAAAAAGAAACAAGGCGTTTGTAACACAAGAGCATCAAACACATCACGTAAATATTTCATACCAACAGCAACTCCTCGTTGAACCATCGAATAACGGTATGCATTATCAGTAATAATTTTCATTTCAGTTTCTCCAGCTAAAGCTTGAATAAATAATGTTTTTGCAGTTCCTGGGGCACCAATCACTAAAATATTTTTTGCAACTTGTTTTGAAAAAATACCTGAATAAATTTGACAAATTAATGACCCTAAAGTGTATTGAGCTGGTTCATAATATTTAAAAAATTGAATATGTTTTAATGATTTTGGTGGATGAATATCAACAAATAAATCAGTTTCAGGTCCTTGATATGTTCCATATTGATGACATGACCAACGATCAAAATTTTCAAAGAAGAAATTCTTTTGGTCTGAACTTGAAAGAAAGTTTGAGGAAATTTGAAGTTCTTTTTTAAAACTCTTTGCAGTTGAAAAATGAAAACTAAATGGAGAAGAAGAAAATGTTTGCGACAAAAGAACTAATTGCTGAATATTTTTAGTTTGCCAAGAAAAATCAAATTTTGAAAAAACAGTTGGACGATCTTTAATTAAAAAATTTTCAACAAATGATGCTAAACTATTTTGTTGAAGCATTTCTCCATTAAAAGTTTCAATATTTTGTTTTGACTTAAAAAGAAAAGAATTTGATTTTTCAATTTGTAAATTTTTTAAAAAGTGTTTATCTTGTAATAATCGTTCAATAAAAAGTTCTTGTTCTTCTTTTAATGTGACAAAAGATGGAATATTCACATTATATTTTTCTGCTGCTTTTAATAAAATTTCAGCCCAAATATCCCAAAAAATCATTCCTTTTTTTTGACGGATTAAAATATCCATATCAGGTTGTGTTAGAACAGATGAAAAATGTTCAAAAAAATAAAAAATACGTTTTTGAAGAATATATGAAAGTAAGTTTGAAGACCCAAAAAAAGTTGCTGAATTGAAAAAAGAAGGAAAAACGAATCCAACATTGTTTGGAAAAGGAGACACGAAGTTTCCATATCGAAGACTTAAAAAACTAAAAATTAAACTTCCACTACGAATTGGTCTTGAAAATTTATATGAACTTTTTGTTACAGAAATATCAAAAGTATCAGGTATAAATGTCACTATATCAGACGACCATTCAATTAAAAAAATTAGAGCAATCCATTCAATCATTAATTCTGCTGGTTTTTCTAAAAATTTATAAATATTAAACAAAATCATTTCAAAAAAATCAAAAATTTTTGCAGAAAGAATCGAACTCACACGAAGAAGACCATAACTCATTTGTGTTGTTGATTTTCCAAAAATTAAAAAAGAAAGTGCTAATTGACAAATAATTTTTTCTGTTTTTGATAAAGTTTGAAATTTCTTTTCACGAAAACGAAAAGATTGAAGATTTAATTTTTGATTTGAAAATTCAAAATTTGGTTCGTTCGCTTCACGAAGTGGGGCAAGAGGTCCAAATTGAATATTCTTAGATAAAAAAGTAGAGTTTGTTTGGAAAAATTTTTGGTCTCTTCCTTTTTTTCCTGAAATTTCATTCAAAAATAAATTTTGTTTTAAAAGAAAAAAGTATTTTTTCTTTTTTTGTGTAAATGCAGGGATACAAAAAGAAAAAAGAGTTGAAACTTTTTCAGAAAAACGAAATACATTTTCTCCATTTAAATTTTTTTGCTGATTTATAGAACCAGTTGTTGATGTTGCAAAAAATGAAGACTGTTGAAGCAATTTTTTTTGAGAACTAAAAAATGCTTCACCTTTTTGATTGCTAAAAACATCTTGAAAAAAAGATTTTTTTGAAAACGAAGAAAATGAAAATTCTGAAAGACGAACAAAAATATCAAAAAAACGACTTGTTGAATTTTTAAATTCTAAAATATCAGTGGATGGAAAAAAGAAATGATTTTGTTTGTTTCTATTTTGTCCTGAAAGCAAAATTTTGCACATTTTTGAATCAAAAAGAGAAGATACATAAAGATTTTCAAAATTTTTTTCTTTAATCCAGTTATTTCTTACAAATGAAAAATTTTGAAATTGTTGATTTTTTGATCCAATAAAATCATATGAAACAAATGATTTTTTTGAAGATAAAGAAAAATTCAAAGATTGGAAAATTTTTTTGACAACTCGAGTTCCTTGAGTTGTATAGTGTTTAAAAAGATTATGAATTGAAAAAACAATTCCAAAAAATCCATTTAAAAATTTATAAAATAAAACAATTTTAAATTTGAAAACACTTCGAATTTCTGGAAGTTTGAATAAACTAAAAACTAAAGCAAGATGGAAAATAATTGCACCAAACCAAAGGATTTGAACTTGAATTCCATATAAGTTTTGAAAATTTTCTTTTGACGAAAAAAACATTTTATTTGTTGAATTGAATTGTGAAAAATTTGTTGGTTTTGTTGGAGAATAGAAATTTTGGAATTGAGAAAAATTTAAAGGTGGAAGAAAATCAACTTGATGAACTGAATTATTTTCAGCTGAAAATAAAAATTCAAAATTTTTTTGATTTTTTTGAGACCACCAAAAATTTAAAGATGATTTTGCTGAATTTTGAGGATTTGGTTTTCTTGCGTTTGTTAATTTTTCAAATTCATTATTTTTTAAAACTTTCGTTTTTTCATTTTTTTGATTTTGTTGAGTTTTTTCAAAAGATTCAGAACAAAGAAAGTTTGAAAGACTTTGATTTTGCATTTTTGAAAACAAATGAAATTTTAAATAACGAAAAGAAAGTTTTGAATTTTGTTGAAAAGTATTGATTCCAAAAATAGAAGCTTTTTCTTGAACTTTTTGAAATTTTTGAAGTGACATTCTATCTAATTGTTCAATAAAATCAAGGGGTTGACCACTTTTTAAAGTTGAAAGAAATAAAATTTTCTGACTCTTTAAATTTTTCTGAAACCAACTCTTTTTTAATTGAAAAACAAAATTTGAAGATTCTTCTTTTTGTTCAATTTGTTTTGACAATTCTTCATTTAAAAAATTTTGAAAAACTGATGCTTTTAATAATTTTGGAGCATTAAATTTTTCTAATCCACTATATTTTCGAAAATAGCTAACAATTTTTTTTGTTCCTTTAAAAGATTTTACATTATCAGTTCTTTTTTTAAGAGTCCATAAATTTCGAACAGCATTTTTTTCTTGAAAATGATAAAAATTAGTTTGATGAAGTGCCCATAATGCGCGTAATGTTGGAAGTTCACCAGTTGGTTTTATTGAATAATCATTGAATAATGAAGAAAACATGGAAAATGCAGGAATAAAAGGTTGACTTGGAACAGTAAAATGTTCATTAAACAAAGCTAATTTTGTAAAAAATGAAGAACTTGCTGAAATAACTTCATTTTTACGTTTTGGAATTTTTGAATTTTTTTGGATTTGTCGAGTTAAATATTGATCATTTGTTTCTGATGATTTAAAATTTTTAAGAATTTCAGAAACTCGTGCATATAAAATTCGATTATATTCTGGTTGATTTTGAATTTTTTGGAAATTTAAAGATTTTTGATTTTGCCCAATCAATAATTCAGCATTGATAGATTTTGATTCAAAAGAATTTCGAATATTACAATACCAAAGAAATTTTTTGAAAAGAGCTTTTTTTAAGAGTAAATCTTTTTGAGAATATTCATGAAGATTGTTTTGAATATTTGAAGAACCATTAAACAGAGACGGATATTTTATATTTCCAAAAATACTAAAAAGATCAAAATCAGAAAAATTTTTCTGACTTTCAATTTGTTGCATTGTTTTAAAATTTTGGGTAATTCGACGTGTATAGGGTTGAAAGTTCATTTGAAACCAATATGATTTCCATGATAAACGTAAAAATTCACTTAAAATTTCACCAGAAATTTTATAATCTTCTCTATTTTGTGAAATTGGACTAATTTCAGTTCCACCAAAAAAATTTGGTTTTTTTGGAAATGTATTTTCCAGAGAAAAGTTTTTATAAAAAAGTTTTTCTTGAAAACCATTTTTCCAATAAAAACCCCATTTTTGTCGATTTTGTCCAAAAATTTTATTTTCTTGATTGTTCTTATTTTCTTGAATATTATAAAAATTTGTATGTTTTTGAAAATTTGAGACAGTTGTTATTTTTTTCCATTTGTTTTGAAGCATGTTTTGATTCTTTAAAAATGAAGAAACAAAAACATTTTTCCATCTTTTTTGAGGCATAATTTTTTCATTTCTTTTTTTTGTCATTAAAAAATTATTATTTAAATTTAATGAAAAAGAAAATTCTCGTGTTTTTGAAAAAGAAAAATCTTTGAAATTTTGATTTTTCAAAAATTTTGGAAAAACAAAAGAAAGATTTTGAAAATTTTTTGCTCCAGTTTTTAATCCTTCTTGGTCTTTTACGAAAGAAACACTCGTTTGGAGTTTTTGGCTTTTCAGACTTCTGTTTTCTGGGTGACGAGTTTTTAAAAATTTTTTATACAAATGAAAACGAAGCCAAATAGGTCTTGGGAAAAAACGTTTTCTTTTTTTTCGTCTTCGAGTTTCTAATTTTTGTTTTTTCATGCGTCGTTTTTTTTGAAAAGCTTTTTCTTTTTCAAAACGTGAAATATTTAAAGAATTTTGTTCTTTTTCGTAAATTTTTGAAAGATAAAAATGATTTTTTAATTTTTTTTGATTTGAAAAGTTTTGTGCATATTTTTTAAAGGTTAAATCAACAAAAAATTCTGATTTTGGAATAATTACAAAACCATCACGTTTTAAAAGACCAATTGGTCGAATTAAATCTTTATTTCTATTGAATTTTGATTCAAATTGAATCTGTGAAATTTGATTATTTTTATTGAATTTTTGTGTTTGTGGAAAGACAAACTTTGAATTCAAAGATGTGGGTAAACTTTGATCAAAAGAATTATTTTTTTGATTTTTTGCTTGTAAAGAAGATACAAAAAATGTTAAATGAAGATTTTTAAATTTGTTTTTTAAAGAATTTGAAAGTGTATTTAAAACAAGTAAATCATTTTGAAGTTTAAATTTAAAAAATTTTTTGGATTTAAAAGGACTCTTTAAAGAATTTTTTTGTAATTCAAAATTTAAGTGAAAAAGCGGACTTTCCATTTTTTCTTTATTTAAAGATGACAAAAATGTTTTAAAAATTTTTTCAAATTTTCTTGATTGAAAGCTTGAGAGATTTTTTTTATATTTTTGAAGTTCTTTATTTGAAGAATTCACAGATTTATTCAAAAATAAAAAATCTTGTTTTTGTTTTAAAATGAATGATTTGCTAGATTTGAAGAAAAAAGAATTTTTTTTTGAATTTTGAAATGAAAAACTTTTTGAAGAATCTTGAATTGCAAAATTTTGTGAATTTTGAAATACAAAAGGTTCTTCTTTTTTCATTTTTTCAAAAAGAAAAGATTTTTTAAAAAATTTAAACTGTGAAAGGTTTAGAAAAGAACCTGTTTTTAAATTTTTTAATGTATTTTCAAAACTTTTTTCAAAAAATGAATTTTTTGAACAATAAAAATTTGATTTTATTGAATTTAGTTTTTCAGAAAAAATTTTTGAAGATAAATTTGTTTCATTTTCAGAAGACCCAAACATTGAAAATTTTGGAACTTGTTTAAAAAACTGTTCAAAAAAGTGATGAAAAACCATTTTTTGATGCGTTCCTAAATAAAAATAACCAGATGAAGTGTTTGTTAATTGATTTTGTAAATTTTCAGAATGTTGAAAATTTTCTTTTTTTTGGAAAAAAGTTTGATTTTCAATATTTGTTTTATTTGAAAAATCTAAAAAAAGAGGAAGTTTTAATTCAGTAATTGGAGAAAAAGATGAAAGGTTGTTTAAAATTGTTTTTTCAAAAAGTTGTGGTTCCAAACTTGTATGAAAAATGAATGGTTTTGAAAAATTTTTTACTATTGCTTTTTTTGGAAGAAAAAAAGTTTTGAAATTTTCAATTGTATTTTTTTTGAAATTTTGATTTTTTGAAATTGATTCAGAAAAAAATGAAGAAGGAAAAAATGGATTTTTTTTTAGAAATACTTGTCTTGAATAGTTTTTGTAAAGTGCATTATAGTATTGAAAAATTAGAAATTCAAAAGTTTGTTGTTTAAATTTTAAAGATGAATTCATTTCTCTTGATACAACACGAATTTGTTTAAAATTTTTTTCATTTTTTACCGCGGAGCGGACTAAATTTTTTAATGTTTGAGTTTCTTGTAAAAATTTTGAAAAGTTTGAAAAATTTGTGCTCTTTAACAAATCATTAGTTTTTAAAAATTGATTTTTTAATTGCAAATTTTGAAAAACTTTCTGAAAATAAATTGAATCTAAATTCATCAAATCGTAAAAATGTAAATTTTCTTTTTCAACTTTATTAAAGACTTTAAATTTTTCAACTTTTTTAAATTCAATTTTTGAATTCAATGATTGATTGAAAAAATCAAATTGATTTTGAAAATCATTTTTTTTTTGAACTTTCCAAAAATTTTGTGTTTGTAACCATTTTTGTAAAAAAACCAAATTTTTTGAACTTTTTTCAAAATTTTTGATTTCAGATTTTTTTGAAAAAAACGTTTGGAGAAATTTTAAATCGTTTGTTTCTAAATTATTTAAAAAATCTTTTTGATAGAATTGTAAAAAATTTAAATTTTTCTGAAGACAAGATTCTTGGTTTTTTTGGTGTTCAATTTTCTTTTTTTCAAAACTTAAAGTTTGACCTGTTCCATTGAAATCTCTTTCAAATTCATTTAACAAAAAAGCAGCCTTTGAAAAATCTAAGGTAGGAAGAAAATTTGAATACAAATTTTGAATTTCTTTTCTTGTATTTTTTTGATTCTTTAAAGAAAAAAATTCAGCTTTTTGAAGAATTTCTAAATGGAAAAAATTTGAAAATTTATGCATTTGTTGATCAGTTAAAAAATTTGAATTTAAAGAAAACCATTTCCAATGAAAAGTATTTCTTTGTGCTTCAATTAATTTTCGAAAATTTGTTTGTTGATTTTGAACATCTTTAAAAATACTTGAAGAAAATTCAACATTTTCTCCCAAAACAATTTGTTTTTGAAAAATTTTATTTGCTTTTTCATCAATAAAAAATGATGGCATCGTATTTTCAAAAAATTTCAAATAAAAATTACAAAATTCTTGAAATTCAGTATTTTCTAAATTTTGAAATTGAAGATACATTTTTTTTGAAGAATTTTCAAAATATGAAAAATTCTTCATTTGTTTGAATTTCAAGATTTTTTCATTTTCAAAATTTGGTTCTTGAATTTCAGTTGTGTTTCTTTTGCTTTTTTTTAAAGAAAAAAAGTTTGAATCAAGAAAATTTAATGGTAACAACTTATGGTTTGATTTATTTTGCTGAAAAAACGAATCAGCAGCAATTTCAATTTTTTGGTCAAATAAATTTTGAGATGCTTTTTTTCGAGAATTAAAAAAAGAAGATGGTGAAGAAAATAAAACAACAAAACCTAACAAAGGAAAAATCCAATATTGTTGAAAAATTGTTTTCTTTGAAAAAAACTGACCAATTTTTTGATTTGTAAAAAATGAAAATGGTTGGAAATTACGAAAACAATCACTTTCAGGAATTAAAGTTTCAAAATTTGAATTACCTTCTTTGAAATTTTTGAGTTTTTTTAATTTTTTTTGAAAAGTAATATATTTTTTATTTTCATGAAAACCTTTTTTCAAAAGTTTTTGTGATCCGCTACGCGGTAAAATTGATTTTTTGTTGAAATCAGAAAAATTTAAAAACAATGTTCTTCTTTCAGAAATTTTTTTTCCATTGTTTTTTTTGAAGGCTCCAACATTATTAAATGAATCTTGAAGAAAAGAGTTTGATTCCATTTTTGTTGAAAATTCTGAAATAGAACCTAGTTTTTTTTGCTTTTTTTCTTTCAAAAAAAGTTTAAAGGAAGAAAAAGCTCCTTGATTATTTAAATTTTGAAATGCATTTTTTATTTTTTTATTTTCTGTACTTTTCCAATATTCTTGTAAACAAATTTTTTCCTGTTCTAAAAGAACAGAGCCATTTTTAGTTTGAAATAGATGAGTTGATACCAAATCACTTTGTTCAAACGAATTTGAGGTACGCCAATGTAAGAAATCGGATAAACTATTTTGTAAAAATAGATATTTTCGATGAAATTTATTAAAAAAAGATTTTTTTTGTTTCATAAATAGAAAAAATGATGTACTTGTATAAATAAAAAATAATTATTTATACAAAAAATTTTTTTTTATTTTGTTTTTACTTTTTTTCATTTTTTTGCTTTGCTGTTTTTTATGAATTTTTTGCTTTACTGCTTTTTTTCTTCTTTATTTTTACGCTTTTTATCACTTTTTTGATTTGCAAAAAAGTAAAGAAGAAAAAAAGCAGCAAAGTAAAAAAGTGATAAAAAGTTTAAAAGTGCTAAAAAGCGTAAGTAAACAAAAAAAGCAAAAGACAAAAAAAAGTTTTCAAAAAAAAATTTTTATTTTTGTTTTTTTATAAAAATTTTAACAAGTTTTATTTTCTAAATAAAACAAAAAATTGTGAGTTTTAAAAAAACGAAAAAGTTCAAAAATTTTTTTTTGATGGACAAAAAGAAAGAAATTTTAAATTTATTAATTTTTCAAATAACTAATAAATTTTGTTCAACAGGAGAGAACTATTGAAAAAAAGCCTACTATCGGAGTTGAACCGATAACCTTCGGTTTACAAAACCGATACTCTACCGATTGAGTTAAGCAGGCATTTAAATAAAGTTTAAAAATTTTTTTTAAAAATATTTTTTTGAATTTTTTAAACTTTAGAAAAATTATACAAAATTTATTTAAAAAAGTCAAAATTCAATCAATTTTTAAAAACAAAGTTTTAAAAATTGATTGAATTTTGACTTTTTTAAATTTATAAATGTTTCAAACTGAATGATTGGAATTTGCTTTTCTGTAAAATATACAAATTTCAAATGATTCAGTTTGAACAATAAAAATATTCAACAAAAAAAATGTGAGTAAAAAAATTTATAAATTTTTACGAAGAACCATATAACCAGTTCCTGATGGCATTAAATTTCCAACTAAAATATTTTCTTTTAATCCTTTTAAAAAATCTTTTTTTCGAGAAATAGAAGCAAGTGCTAAAATTTTTGTTGTTTGTTGAAAACTTGAAGCTGACAAAAAGCTATCAACTTCTAATGAAGAACGAGTAATTCCTAAAACAACTGGTTCATAACGAATTTTTACAAGTAAAAATTTATTAATACGTTCAACTAAATCTAAATTTACAAGTTCACCTGGAAAAAAACCAGTTTGAGCTCCATGAAGAATTTGAACTTTTGTAGTCATTTGTCGAACAATAACTTCTAAATGTTTATCAACAATACTAACACCTTGTGATCGATAAACTCGTTGAACACCATCTACAATAAGTTGTTGAATTTTTAAAAAACTTTGTCGAACAGCTTGTTCTAAAGGAAGCATTGTTTTATAACGTTCAAAAATTCCTTTTAATAAAATTGGAAGACTTGAAAGAAATAATCTTCCCTGAATGGTAGTTCGTGCTTCAAATAATTGTTCAACTTTAGGAATACCTTGAACAATATCACCTGATTGAACTGTTTGATAAGCAAGTGTTAAAATTGGAATATTTTTTTGAATATATGGAGTATTTGCAAAATGTAAAATTCCTTTTGGAGAAACTAAAAATGGTTGTCCACGACGAAGAGTAATTTTCATTGAACTAATATGTACAATTTGTCCTGGTTTTCGAATTGCTAAATTTGAAACACAATCACCATATACAAAAAATTTTCCTAAAATTGGCTTTTTTGAAAGTTTTGGATAACCAATTTTTAAATTTTTAAAAGTATAAAGTTTGTTTTCGTACTTTGTGCTAAAAGACGAAATTTCAAAATTTGCTGTTTTTTGCTTTTTTACAAAAATTGAATTATCTTTAAAAGAATGTGATAAAAACTCTTCTTGTTTTTGTAAACCAAACAATTCATCATTTTCAACAATTTTTTGTTTATTTAATACAAATTTATAAAGTTCAAGTAAATGACGTTGTTTATTTTGGAAAAGATATTTTTTTTCATTTTCAGCAGAATGTTGATTTTTCCCATTTTGTTGAGAAAGAGTTAAAAATGAAGAAAAAAAGTTTTGAGAATTTGGTTTTGAAAAATCAACAGTAAATAAATCATTTTTTGTAACAACACTAAAAAGATTATTTAATTTTTGAATTGTTGAAATTTCAGATGCTTTTTTCCACCAATTTGTTTCATTCATATGCATCGGAATAAGTTCTCCTTCAAATGGACTTAAAAATTTTGTATTTGCATAAAAAACTGGATTTTTTTTAAAAATAAAATTTTGAACAATTTGTGGAGTTTTTGAAGGTTTATTTTTTGGAGAAAAGAAATTTTTTTTATTTTTTTCAATTGTATTTTTATTTACAAAAAGAGAAAAAGACTGCTTCCAAAAATTTTTAGAAGTATTTTGATCATAAATTTCTGGAAATAGAAATTTTAAACCATCTTTATTTAACCAAAAAGAAACTGTTTCAAAAGATTTTTTAAAAAAAACAAAACGTTGATTTAAAAAAACAGCTTTTTTTTCACAAATTGAGAAATCAATTGTTGAATTTACAGCATTAAAAAACAGTGTTGGACTTGTTTGTGAAGTTTGAAAATGGAATGAAGAATTTGTTGAACAAGAATGTGAAATAGACAACGGTAAAAATTGAATTGGATAAAAAGAAAAAAAGGAGTTATTTTGAAAATTTTTCTTTAAATTTTTTTGGGAAAATTGGAAAGAAGCTTGTTTTAAATTTAAATTTTGTGGTTGATCTTTTCCGTGTAAAAAATGTTTTGAAAAATCCCGATTTAACACATTTCTAAAATTTGAAAGAACAGTTTTTTTCGAATAAAGTTTAAAATTTAAAGATTTTTTTAATGTATCTTTTTTTGAAAGACGAAAATCTAAAAAACTTTGATTTTTTTTGAAGCTTGGTTTAAATGTTTGAAAAAAAGCCATTCTTGAAATTAAAATTTTTCGAAATTTCTTTAAACTATGAATTTTTTCAAAAGCAGAACTTACAAATGAATCTGGATTTTTAGAATGGTAAAGAAAATTTTTTTGTGGGTGTTGACTATTTAATAAAGTTGAATGATATTTTTTATAAATTTTCAAAGATGAATTATATAGAATTGAATTCTTTTGTGAACTTTTTTGAATTGTTGCAGTTAAAAAAAATTTTTTATAATTTTTTGGATTTTCAAGTAATTTATAATGAATAGGACGAATAAAAAGTGCAAGTTTTTTCATTTGTTTTGATAATGTTGAGTTCATTTTAAACTCTTTTTTATCAAAATTAATGTTTTGAACCATTCTTTTTCTTTGACCATCAAAAATTTTTGTATTGTTAAAAGCTTTATTTTCTTCAAAACTGGAAGCAAAATTTTCAAGAGCATCAAGAGATTCATTATTTTGAAAACGACAATATAAATTTTTTTGTACAGATGTTACAGAAAAATTTTTATTTTTTTGTTGTTTTTCTTTGAAAAAAAGTGAAACAACTTTGAATTCAGAATTTAAAGAAATTTGTTTTAAAAGCATATTTTGAGGCTTTGAAGAAAGTCGTGATCTTTTTAAAAGAATAGCTTCTTTGAAAATTTTATTTTGTTCAAAGCATAAATCTTTTGCAAAAAATTGTCCTTGATTTGCTGTTGTTTGATGAGAATTTAAAACAAATGATGAGTTTTCAAAAATACAAAGCCAACCTGATTGAATTGTTAAATGAATTTGTTTAGAATCGAGTTTTGACTTTTTTAAAAGATTTGACTGAGAAGAGTCAATATTTGTATTATGAGATACAGCAAATTTAGAATTTGGTATAAATGTATTTTCAAATTGATTCATAAAATTTTGAGAAGAAAAATTGGAGTTTTGATTTACTTTTTGAAGAGGAAAACATGTAAAACAATTTGAATTTACAAACTGTCCAACTGTATCTTGAATTTTTACTTTTTTAAAAAACGTTGACTGTTGCACTTTGTTAAAAATTTTTTGACTTTTTTCAAAATTTGATTTGTTTTGTTTGTTTTTAAAAAAAGATAATGAAATATTATTTTTTAATTGTTTATTCAATTTTTTTGAAAAATAAAATTTTGGAGAAAATTTAAAAAATTTTCTGTTTTTTTGTTTAAAAAGAAAAGAATTTTTTCTTGCAATTTTTGTTTTTAAAAAATTTTGTAACAAAAATTTCCATTGAAGGAAACGTAATGAAAAATTTTTTTTTTGCAAAGAAATTTTTTGAATAGATTTTGTTTTTTTGTTTTTTTTAAAATTATAAAAAAATGAAGAATAATCTTTTCTTTGACTTTGAACTTTTTTGTCTTTATGTTGATAAAATGAAATTTTTTGCTGAAGTTTTTTATTATTTTTTGGAGAAAAGTTTTTCTTTTGAAAAGAATTTAATTGTTGATATTTTAGTTGATTTGAAAATGTAGAATATGTCCAAATACCTTCAAAAACAGGAAAAAAGAGTTTTTTGATACCTTGACGATTTGAAGAATAAAATAAAGGTGTTTTTTGAAAAATAATGTCAAATACATAACTTTTCATTTTTTCTTGTTCTTTAAAGTTTTGATTTGTTTTAACCCCAAAATTGTATTGATCTTTATTTGAAAAATTTAAAACTGAAAATGTATAATTTTCTTGAGGAATCCAAAAAATTTCTTCTGTATAGAGTTCAGAATTAAATCTATTGAATGTTGATTTCGTTTGTAATTTTTTCAAGCCAAAGAAAAGATCAAACTTTAAATTATTAGAATCAACTTCTTTTCTTTTTTTCAAATTCAAAAATGAATGTGTGAATAATTCTTTTTGTTTAGAATTTGTTCTCAAAAAATTTTCAAAAACATTTTTTGTTTTTTGAATTGAAAATAAGTTTTCAAAAAAGGCAGACTTATTTTGTAATACACAAGCAAATGGTGAAATTGTTAAAAAAAGATTTTTTTGAGGTTGAACAAAAAAATTATTTTTTTTTCGATCATCTTTTTTGTTTTGATTTTTTCCTGTTTTTAAAATTTTAAAGAAATCAAATGAAGATTTTTCTTGAACACATAAAAATTGTGTAAATTTTTGTTTTTTTGAGAAATTTTCAAATACAAAAATTGTAAAAATTCCATTTGTTTTTGTTTGATAATTTTTAGGAAAACAATAAGTTAAAAATGTTGGAATATCTTTTCCAAAAAAATTTTCATTTCCAATAGCAAGACTTGTTTGTTGTTTTCCAAAATTTGCTTGTTTATTTTCATCAAATACTGTTTGTTTTAAGGTTGTAAATGTTCGAAAACAAAGTTGAGAATTTTTAGAATTTTGAGTTGTTAATGAGTCAGAAAAAGAAAAAACATAGCCAAATTTTTTATAACGAACTTTTTCATAATTCAAACAAAGCAAAGTTTTTTTCAAAATAATCTTTTGAGAATTTGTTTTTTGAAAACTTAAACTTTGAGAAAAAGTTTTTCTTATTTTTTGACTATGAAAAAAATTCAAAGCATTAAAAAATGGAAATTTTAAAGAATGTGTTGAAAAAAGAAATGTTAAATTTTTATTTTCAGAAGAAAAAGATGTTGGAAAAAACTTATTTGCATTTTGAACAGAAAAAAGCTTTAATGTTGCTTTTGTTTTAAAAAAGAAACATTTTTTTTCAATTTTTTGAAGATCAAAATGCTCTTTTTGAGATGATTGTTCAGATTTATAAAAAATTTTTGTTGAGTATTTTTTTGATAATAGAAATTTTGAAAGCAAATAATTTTTTTCAGAAAAAAAGTTTTTTGAAAATGATGTTCTTTTTACAAACTTTTGAGAAGTATTAAATTTTTTTGCAAAATGATAAACTTTAAAAAATGGAGAGTTTTGAGAAAATGTTGAAAATTTAAAGAAAATTTGTTTTAACGGATTTTTTCTTTTGTAAATAAAACAATTTAAATTTTCTCTATTTTGTTGTTGCTTTTTTTTGAAGAAAAAAAGTTTTTTAAATTTTTTTTGTTTTTGAGAAAAAACAAAAAATCTTTGAAAATTTCCTGAAAAAATAATATCTTTTTTTGGTTTTAAAAATTTTTGATTTTTATCAAGTTGTTTTTTATAAGAATTTTGAAAATTTGCTGAAAAAGGTCGAAAAGGCAAAAGTTGAAATTTAAAAATTGACCTATTTTTTGAAAAATCAAAAAAGATTTTCCAAGTTAAATTATTTTTTTTAAAACTTTTTTTGTTTTTTTTAAAAATTTCTTTTTGAAAAGCTCTTTGTTTAGATGAAATTTTCCAAATATTAAAAAGAGAATTCTTTCTTTTTTTGCTATTGTTTTTTTTCAAAGAAAAAAAATTTTTTCGAAAAGAAAAAATTGGAAAAATTTGAGTATTTTGCTGAAAAGTTGAATTCAAAATGAAAGATGATGATAAAGATTTTTCAACAAAAAAAGGAAAAGGTTTTGAATTTTTGAAATTTTCAAGTGCCATTGAATAAAACATATTTCGTTTCTTTTTTTTCTTAAAATCATTTTGTTTTTTGAATCCAAAAAGATTCCAAGTTTTTGTTTTTTTCCAAAGAATTCGATTTAATGCTGTTGTTTTTTTCAGAAAATCACCATTTTTAATAAAAAGATTTGAATCAAATGAATTATAAAGAACTTTTCCTGATAAAATCCAAAGATTTGTCCAATCTTTTACTTTCCAAAGAACATCATTTTTTAACTCCAAAGCAGAAAGATCAAAAGAATCAGAACTTTTTGTTTCAATAAGAAGTTGAAGTTTTTGAAATTGATCTTTTTTCTGAAATGGGACACTTGAAGTACTTAAATAAAATTCACCTGCTAAAATTGAATACAATGTTTCTTCTGCACTTCCATATTGCAATTGTTTTTTTGCAACAGTTGAAAACTGAGCTAATACTTGTTTTTTTTGCACAAATTCATGATTTCTCATAAATAAAACAGCATAAGCAGGAATTTTATAAATTTCTGAAAAATTGGAATTTTTGTTTTTCTGCTTCCAATTATTTTCAAATTGTGAAACATATGTTTCATCACAATGAGGATTAAAGCTCAAATCATGAATATTTTCTGAAGCTTTTGAACCACGAATAACAGAAAATGAACCAGGTGTTTTTGTAAAAAACGCAATTTCACTTAATGAAATTCGAATACAACTTCCAGGAATATTATGAAAATATTGAATTTTTCCATCAAAAGGTGCTAAGATTTGGTCAGTTAAACCTCCAGCAAAAACTCCACCAGTATGAAATGTTCGCATTGTTAATTGTGTTCCAGGCTCCCCAATAGATTGAGCTGCAATAACTCCAACTGCTTCACCAACTGAAACAAGTTTACCTTGAGATAAACTCCAACCATAACAAAGTTGACAAATTAAACGAGGTGTTTCACATGTTAAAGGAGAACGAACTAAAGCTTTTTTTGTAACTTTTGAAATGGCAAAAGCTAATTTTGAGTCAATTTCTTGATTACGAGAAGCAATAAGTTTTTTGTCTGAAATTTTATTTATTTCTTTTGTTGAAAAAATATCTTGAGCTAAAACACGGCCAACTAAACGATTTTGAAAAGAATAAATTGTTTTATTTGCTTCTTTCATATCAAATAAAAAAATACCTCGTGAAGTTTCACAATCAAATTGAGAAACAATGACATGCTGTGCTACATCAACAAGTCGACGTGTTAAATAACCAGCTGTTGCTGTTCGTAAAGCAGTATCAACAATACCTTTACGTGCACCATATGTTGAAATTAAATATTCAGTTAATGTTAATCCTTCACGAAAATTACTTTGAATCGGAAAATCAATAATTTGACCTTGGGGATCAGACATTAAACCTCGCATTCCAACTAATTGACGTACTTGGGACATATTTCCTCGAGCTCCAGAAAAAGCCATCATATAAATTGGATTAAATAAATCCATTGTTTCAAAATATTTAATAACTTCTTGTTTTAACATATCATTTGTTTGATTCCATGTATAAATTAAACGTTGCATGCGTTCTACTCCTGTAATTTTTGCATTTCGAAAATCCATTAAATCTTTTGAAACTTTGGTTTCTGCTTTGGCAATTAATGAAATTTTATTGTTTGGAATTTTTAAATCATCAATTCCTAAAGATAAACCACCTTTTGTTGCATATCCAAATCCAAATTCTTTTAATTTTTCTAAAAATTGAATTGTTTTATATTGACCATATCTTTCTAAAAACCAAGCAACAACATTTTTTAAACGATTTTTATCAAAAGCAAAATTAAAAAAAATAGGCTCCAAAAGAGAATTTTCTTTGCCAACAAATAAAGGAAAATGTTTTTGATTTTTCAATGCAGAAAGAAAAATTGTGTTTTCTTTTTGAAAAGCTACTTTTGTTTTAAAATTTTGTTTCCAAAAAATAAATCCAGAAGAACTCATTTGATTTTTTTGATCATATGAATTTTTAGACCCAAAAAATTGTTTTGTACTTTTTGGCTCAAATTCCAAAAACTTTTGCTTATTTGTTTGAATAATCCCAAATGAGTTTTTTTGAGAAAAAACAGAACAAACAAATTTTTGTTGAAAAGAAACAGTGTTTTTTGAAAATTCTTTTTTTAAAACTGTATTTAAAATTTTTTTATTTTTAAATTTATTCATTAGTTTCTATTTTTTTTGATACATTTTTTTCATTTAAACTCTTTTCCTAATTTTTTCAAAAAAATTTGCAATGAAAAAGAATTTTATTTCAAAAAATAAAAAAAAAATAAAAAATTCAAATTTGAATTTTTTAATAAATCACAAAAATATTTTTGAACTTTCTCTAAAAAAAATTTTTGAAAAAATTTTTTTGAAAATATAAAAAAATTTTTTGTTTTAAACAGTTTTGTTTTCAAAAAAAATCTTTTATAAAAATAGAGCTGACAAAATGGAATTATTTATTCTATTTGAATAGGAAAAAACTTTTTTAAAAACTCAATTTTTTTAAAAGAATAATTAAAAAAAAGTTTTTTGTTTTTGCTTTTTTTTTCACTTTTTTGCTTTTACACTTTTTTTTGAAAAAAAAACAAAGCAAAAAAATGAAAAAGTTTTTTTTGATAAAATTTATAGAAAAAGATTTTATGAAAATATATATAAAAAAATAAACTTCTAAAGACTTATTCTAACTTTTTTCAAAAAAAAATATCAAAAAAATATTTGTTTTGAAAAAATTCAAAGTTTTCATTTTGTGTGAAAATTTTTTATATTTTTGAAACTTGTTGAAGTTTTTTGCTTGTGGAAAATAAAATAGATTTCTCCACAAGCAAAAAAGTTTCAAAAAAAATAAAAAATATTTTTTTGTTTTTTTTATAAAAGAAAATATTTTTTTGTTTTTTTTTTATTAAAAAAAAATGTTTTTATAAAAGATCAAGTAAAACAGATGGTGAATTTGCTGTAGGTTTACGTGTTTTTGTGTAACCTTTGTAGATCCAAACTTTTACACCAATAATACCATAAATTGTTTGAGCAGTTTTATAACAATAATCAATATTGGCTCTTAATGTTTGTAAAGGTACACGACCTGCACGAACCCATTCTGAACGAGCAATTTCAGCTCCATTTAAACGACCAGAAACTTGAATTTTTACTCCTTTTACTTTTGGAGTTCTCATTAAATCTTCTTTTGCTTTTTTAATAACTCCTCGGAAAGCTTTTCGTTTTTCTAAATCATCAACAATTGAATCAGCCACTGCTGAAGCTCGTGTTTGAAAATCTTGTGCTTTAACAGAATAAAATTGAATTGAAATTTTTGGAGTTAATTGAATATTTTTTTCACAAATTGTTCTTTGTTTTTGAAGTTGTTCAACAAAAATATCTTGGAAATTTTTCTTTTGTGAAGCATTTTTTTGTGAAATTTTGAAAAATGTTTTTGAAACTTTATTTTTTAAAATTTCTTGTTTTTCTTCATTTGTTAAACCAACCAAAGTTTTTGGAGAAATACCAAATAAAAAATCTGATTGTTGTTTTGTAAATTGTTGAATTTTTTTTAAATTTTGACGACTTTCTGAAATTGTTGCTAAATATAAAAATAAATTTTTTGAACGATGTTGTTGAACTAAAGCTTGTAAATGATCAATGAATTTGATTGTGTTTTTTTCTTCATGAATCTTTGAAAATTTCTTTTGGAATGATTTTTCTGTTAATGAAGCAACTTTTAAAGCAAATTTTTGATTTGTTGTTTTTTGAGCAGAATTTTCAAAAGTACTTTGTGAAAAATTTAATGAATTTTGATTTTTACGAAGTGAAATAAATTTTTTTAAATTTTGAAGGAAACGTACACGTTGATAATATGAAAATGTTTTTGTTTTTGAAAATTTTCCAAATACTAAATATTCTTTTCTTAAACGTTCTAATTTTTTTAAAGCTTTTTGTTGTAAAGCTTTGAAAAGTTTTAATAATAAAGGAAGTGGTAATTTTTCAAAACGTTTAAAACGAAGAAGATTCCATTTTTTTTGTGAACCTAGTGGTAAATAACGGAATGACCCAAATTTTTGAATTTCTTCAGTTTTTGAATTTTCAAAATATTGATTCCAATAATTCATTTCTGCTTTTAAAGCATTTAAAAAAGAAAGATTTGTTTGTGACATGTAGAAATTTACAAATTTTGTACATGGTTTTGAAAGATTTGCTTTTGATACTTTTGAATCAACAAAATTTAAAAATGCTTTTTGTTTTAAAGAAATAGTTTCTCTATTTTTTTGATTTTTTGAAAAACCAGAAGATTTTGAAAAAGATGTTTGAAATTTATTTTTTCGGAATGTTCTTCTTTCTTGAAGGTTTTTTTTAAAAAACGAAAGAAGATTATTTTTAAATGAAAGTTGTTTTTTTGAATCAAATTTTTTTGTAATTTTTTTTCCATTTTTTACAACAATAAATTTTCCTAAAAAACGTTGATGAAAACGTGCAAAAAGTTTTTTTCTTTTTTCAACATTTGATTTCATTGTTTTTTTTGTTGAATTTTTAAAATTTAAACTTTGTTCTCCTTTACGATTTAAACCACCACGTTTTTTTTCAGTTGAATCAAAATCATTTGTTGATTCTGCAGTTAAAGAAAGTTCAATATTTTCTCCAGCATTTTTGAATAAACTTGTTTTTTTTACTGAATTTTTTTCTAAAATTAAATGATTTTTTAAAAGATTATGAACAAAATTTGGTTGAACTTCTAAACCTTCAAATGCACTTTTAATCATATGACAATTTTGAGCATGAATTTGAATTCCAATTTCATAAGGAATTAATCCACGAACAATTTGAATATGTGAAATTTTTGGCATATTTGGTGAATTATTTAGTTTTTTTTGGAAAAGTTGTGGAAGTAATTTTAATAAATTTTTTCTTAAAAATCTATCTTCTAAAACTGATTGCGCATATTGATGTTTATGAAATCGAGCAAACCAAACAGATTGATGTTTTTTTGTAATTCCAACACGAAAACCTAATGGATGAATTTTTTGTCCCATATTTTTTTTTAGAAACCTTTTTCAAAAATTTTTTTTTGATAAATTTTACAGAAAAAATTCAACAAAAAAATAAATTTTTTGGAAAGATTTTTTGAACTTTTTATTAAAATATTTCAAAGTTAAACAAGACTTTTATTTCTTTGTTTTATCCTTTTGTTCTAAAAATTTTTAATAAAAAAAAGCTCTCATAACTTTTTTTAAAATTGTTAAATGTAATAAAAAAATTTTTTTGACTTTCATTCAAAAAAGACTTTAACCGTGATTTTCAAAATTTTTACTTAAAAAACATTTTTTTTTAAGTTTGTTTTTAAATTTTAACAAAAAAAATAGAAAAAAAGCAAATTTTCCCGTTTGCTTCACTTGCTCCAATTTGTAAAGCAAGTGGAACAGGTGGGAAAATATTTTAAACTGTGTGAATTAAAAGTTTTTTTGAGTTTTTGTGTCTTTTTCTCTCAAAAAAGAAATGAAAAAGTACAAAAACTCAAAAAATTTCAAAATTTATTTGTTTAACAATCCATTGACACAAAAACTTTTTTTTCAAAATTTGAAAAGTAGTTTTCAAAATGCTTTAATTTAAAATTGATTTTGAACAAAAGTTGAAGTTGTTGATCCAAAAAATTCTGAAAAAGAATTAATATTTTGATTTCTTCGTAATGGTCGTGTAACTAAATCTAAAATTTCACGTGCATTTGTAAAACCATGAATTTGAGCAAAAGTAAATTCAACAGACCATTTTGTTGTAATATTACGTGCTTCTAATGGGTTGGCATGAGCCATTCCAGTAATTACTAAATCTGGTTGTAATTCACGAATACGACTAATTTGATAATAATTATCTGGTTTTTCAACAATACGTGGAACAGGTACATTCATTTCAAAACATGTTTTTTCTAAAAGAGCTAATTCTGCTGCTTGAAAACGTTGATCTAAATATGGAATTCCAATTTCATAAACAATCATTCCACAACGAATTAAAAATCGAGCTAATGAAATTTCTAATAAATTATCACCCATAAAAAATACTGATTTGCCACGAACAAGTTTTAAAGAATCTTCAAGGCCTTCCCAAATTTTTGTTTCACGTTCTTCTAAACCAATTGGTTTTTTTCCATAAATTGAACAAATTTTTTCAATCCAAGCTTTTGTCCCATCTGGACCAATTGGAAAAGGTGCACTAATCAGTTTACATTTACGACGTCGCATTAACGTTGTTGCAGTACGACTTAAAAAAGGATTTACACCACAAACATATGTATTTGTATCTAAAATTGGTAAATCAGAATAACGTGTTGAAGGCAACCACCCTGAAATTTCAATACCTTGTCGGTTTAATTCAAGTTTTAATTGAGTTGCAACAGTATTTGGAAGTGAACCAAATAAAACAAGTTTTGGTTTTACAAGTTCAGAATTTTGGTTTGTCTGCTCCCCTTCGCGAAGCAAATGGTAAAAACTTTCTGCTTTCGAATTTTCTGAAGATTCCAAAGGATACATGTTTTTTTCAACTTCAACAAAAGGAACGAAACTGTTTTTTGAAAGAATCGTTTCTTTTTTATTGTTTTGAATTGAAAATGAAGGAAAAAACTCTTCTAAAGATTTAAAAAATTCAAAAGGATTTTGTGTTTTCTTTTTTTCTGCAGAAAAAGTTTTTGAATTTTCAGTTGAATTTTGAAAGGTATCTTTTTTAGTATTTAAAGTCTTTAAATTTTCTGGACTATTTGACGATTGATTGAATAAAGAGTTTTGACTTTTTTCTTCAACATTGAGAGGTAAAGATGGGCAACGTTGGGCCATAGCAGCTAAAACAGTATCTTCACCTTGTGTAAAAGCATAATCCAAACCATTTGCACGAGCAACAACAATTGGAATTCCTAATTCTCGTTCTAATTCTGGAGCCATTCCTTCAAGATCCATTTTAATAATTTCTGTTGTACATGTACCAATCCAAACAATTACACTTGGATTTCGATCTTCTTTAATTTGAAAACAAAGACGCTTAAGTTCTTTATAATCATTTAATTTTGCAGAAATATCACTTTCTTCTAACTCAGCCATAGCATAACGAGGTTCTGCAAAAATCATAACCCCTAATGCATTTTGAAGAAAATAACCACACGTTTTTGTTCCAATTACAAGAAAAAAACTATCTTCAATTTTTTGATATAACCAAGAAACACAACTAATTGGACAAAATGTATGGTAATTTCCAGTTTCACATTCAAAAGTTAATTTTTCTTTTTCTTCTAAAAGAATTGTCATATTTTTTTATTTTTTGAATTTCAAAATTCATTTTCTTTTTATGAAATTTTTTTCAAAAATTTCATAAAAAATTAAAACACTGCAAATAAATAAATAATAGCTTTTTTCTTTCAAATTTTAATTTTTTATTGTTTTTGAAAAAAACAAAACTTTTAAAAAATATACAAATTTTGTTAAAAAACTTCTCTAAATTGATAAAAAAAACTTTGAAAAATTCAAATAAAAAAAATTTTAAAACTCAAGAAAAACACTCTCTACTTTTTTCCTATTTTATTTAAATTTTTTTTTGTAAAAAATTTTAAAAAACTTGAAAGTTTTTAAATTTTTTTCAACTTTTTTAAAAATTTTTATTAATATTATTTTATCATAAAAATTGAAATAATTTTTAACAATATTTTTTGAAAAAATAAAATTTTTTATAAATTTTTAAAAATACAAAATTTCAGAAATTTTTTTTATTTTTTAAATTTTTTCAGTCTTTTTTTTTGTAAACAAATTTTTGAACAAATAAAATCAAAATTGTTTAAAAAACTTTTTTTGCTTTGCTGCTTTTTATCACTTTTACGCTTTTTTTCTTTTTCATTTTACGCTTTTTTTCTTCTTCATTTTTTGCAAAGCAAAAAATGATAAAAAGCAGCAAAGCAAAAAATGATAAAAAGCAGCAAAACAAAAAAGTGAAGAAGAAAAAAAGCGTAAAAGTGATAAAAAACAACAGCAAAATAAAAAATATTTTAAAAATTGCAAAACTATGGCAATTGCATTAAATGTTCAATTTGTGTTAAAAATCCTTTTTTGTTTAATTGAAAAAGACCCATATCTAAACACAAAGCTTGAAGTTCACAAATTAAAACCTTAAATGATTCAGGAGTTCCAATATAAATTGGCATATTCAAAAGAATATTTGACCAAAGAGTCATACGGCCACTAATGTCATCTGATTTAATAGTTAACATTTCTAATAAAATAAAAGCTGCTCCATAAGCTTCAATTGCCCAAACTTCCATTTCTCCAAGTCTTTGCCCTCCATATTTAGAACGACCTCTCAAAGGTTGTTGTGTTACAAGTGAATATGGACCAGTTGATCGAGCATGAATTTTATCATCAACTAAATGAACAAGTTTTAACATGTATGCAATACCTACAGTCACTGGACTATCATAAGGTTCACCAGTTTGTCCATCAAAAATTTGCATTTTTCCAGGATAACAAGGATTAAATAACCATTTTTGATTTGTTTTCAAACGAGCTTCATATAATTTTGCAAATGTAAAGCTTCGCGAAGCATGTGGACCATAAATTTCATCAAAAGCTTGAATTCGATAATAGTGGTTTAAATATTTTGAAGCTAATCCTAAAAGACATTCATAAATTTGTCCAACATTCATTCGAGAAGGTACTCCTAAAGGATTTAAAACCATGTCGAGTGGAGTTCCATCTGGTAAAAAAGGCATATCTTGAATTGGAAGAATTTTTGAAACAATTCCTTTATTTCCATGTCTTCCAGCCATTTTATCACCAACTTGAATTTTTCGTTTTTCAGCTAAATAAACTTGAACTCGTTCTGGTTTTCTTTGTTTTTTCAAAAGAATTTTTGAATTTTTTTTCTTTTGTTGAATTGGTGATGGTAAAGTTTTCTCTGTTGGAGCAAAATTCCAAGAAAAGTTTAAAATTTTAATTTCAACAACTTTTGCTTTCAAACCTTTTGGAGTTCTTAATGAACTATCACGCATTGGGATTAACTCTTTTTCTAAAATTGTGTACAATAATTTTTCATACCCTGATCTATATTTTTTTTGAATTGGAGTAACTTTTCCAACTAAAATTTGACCTTCATGAACAAAAGTTCCTAATTTAACAATTCCTCGTTCATCTAAATGATTTTTTTCCTTTTCTGGAATATCAGGAATTTTATTTGTAATTTGTTCTTTGCCCAATTTTGTGTTTTTTGTTTCAACTTCATAGGATTCAATATGAACTGAAGTATAAACATCTTCAGTTACTAATCTTTGGCTAATTAAAATAGCATCTTCATAATTATATCCTTCCCAAGGCATATAAGCAATAAAAATATTTTTCCCTAAACATAATTCACCGCCTAAACTTGAAGCACAATCTGCTAATAAATCACCTGATTGAACCCAATCGCCTTCACGAACCATTGGACGTTGAACAATTAAAGTATCTTGATTTGATCGTTGATATTTTTGAAGAGAATACTTTGAAAATTTTTGATTTTGCAAAGATTCTATACTTTGAGAAGCAAACAAACATGAAAAAGAATCAAATGGAGAAATATGTGTATTTATTTTATTTTCAGTATATGTAAAAAAAGGAACACAAATTTTAAATTTTTGAGTTTTTCCAAATATATTTTTTTTAGACAAAACAAAATTTTTTTTCTTTTTGTTTGCTCTAAAATTTAAACAAAAACTTTTTTTTTTCATAATATTTGAATAAAAAATGTAAAACTTTCATTAAAAAAATCAAAATCATTGATTTTTTTCGTTTTGTGTAAATTGAAATTTGCTCATTTTTTTGCTCTTGCTTTTTATCACTTTTTTGCTTTGCTTTTTATCACTTTTACACTTTTTTTTACTTTATTTGGTTCGCTTTTTTTCTTTTTCATTTTTTGCTTTGCTGCTTTTTATCATTTTTTGCTTTGCAAAAAATGAAGAAGAAAAAAAGCGTAAAATGATAAATAAAAAGCAGCAAAGCAAAAAAGTGTAAAAGTGAAGAAGAAAATATCTAAAAGTGAAGAAGAAAAAAAGTTTTTAAAACAAAAAAAATGAATGTTTTGAAAAATTTAAAATTTTGGAAAAATTTTTTTTATGTTTTTTATTTTTTTTTGAAACGAATAAAAAATAAAAAAAAATGAAATTTCAAAAAAAACATTGAAAACAAATTCTAAATTTTTTAATTATTATTTCAAAAAACAATAAAAAAAAACAAAAAATTTTTTGAATTATTCAATCTTTTTGTAAAATTTTTTGAAAAATTTGAAGACAAGCTTTTTATTTTACAATTTATGAAAAATGCTGATTTTTAGTTGTTTTTTCTTAAAAAAAGAAAACAAATAAAAAATTTAAACTTTTTACAAGTTTCATTTAAAAACTAAAGAAATTTGAAAAAAAAAATGTATAGTTTTTTTTTGGTTTTTTGAAAAATAAACCAACCCTTGCTTAGAAAAAAACAGTCACTCAAAATTTTTTTAAAAAATTAAAATCACAAAAATGTAAAAAATGAAACAAATGAACTCTGAAAAGCTAAATACACGACAAATTTTGCTTTTTCAGTTCAAAATTTTTGAATTTTTAAAAAAGTTTTTTGCTTTTTTTCCTCACTTTTTTTCAAAAAAAAATTTTCAAAAAAAAAAACAAAAGCAGAAAAGCAAAAAACTTTTTTAAAAATTCAAAAATTTTGGTCCATCTGAGCCCCAGGAACAAATAGACCAAGCAGTAAAATTAAATTGTATAAAGATAAATTTTAGAACCACTTGAATAAACAATATAACCACTTGTTTTTGCAAGAATTGCATGCCCAGAATCGCTCACAACACGTGCTTCTAATCCTGTTCCAATTAAAGGACGTTCAGGACGAATTAAAGGAACAGCTTGTCTTTGCATATTTGACCCCATTAAAGCTCGGTTTGCATCATCATGTTCTAAAAATGGAATAAATGAAGTTGCAACAGAAATCATTTGAAGTGGTGAAACACCCATTAATGCAAGTTTATGAGTTTTCATACGAACAAAACGTTTTCCAATACGAACAGGAATTGGTTTTTTTGGCAAAAAGCCTAAAGGTGTTAAATTTAAGTCTGGAGTAGCTGTTTGAAAGTGATCATCTTTATCAGGTGATAAATAAAACACTCCCAAATTTCTTTGAACTTGTCCTTTATAAACTTTATAAAAAGGTGATTCAAGATAGCCATGAAAAGAAATTTTTGAATATGTTGTAATAGAGTTTACAAGACCTGTGTTTTTTCCTTCTGGTGTTTCAATAGGACAAATTCGACCATAATGAGATGGATGGATTCCACGAATGGCTAACGTCGCAGTATCACGTGAGACACCCCCAGGACCTAATGAACTTAGTCGACGTTTATGTGTAATTTCAGCTAAAGGATTAATTTGATCCATAAATTGAGACAATGGGTGTGTTCCAAAAAATTCACGAAAAGCTCCATTAATTGGTCGAGTACTCATTAAAGAATCAAAATTGAAAAAAGAAGTTTTCTGAAAAAAAGATTGTTGACCATTTCCATTTAATTTTAAACGAATTGATTTTTCTAAACGAATTAAACCAATACTAAAAATTTCTTGAAGTGCTTCACCAGCAGTTCGAACTCTTTTATTTTTTAAATGATCAATATCATCAATTTCAAAAAACCCATCTTCAATTTTCATTAAAGAATCTGTTGCTGTTAATACATCTAGAGCAGTTAATGTTGTTTGTTCAAGTGGAATAGTTAACCCAAGTTTTTTATTAATTAACCAACGTCCTTGTTTTCCTAAATCATATGTTCGAGGATTCATAAATTTATTTGCAAACCATTTTCGGCCTAATTCATATGCTTCAAGTTTTGAAGCTACTCGTTTTTCTTTATTTTGTAAAGACAATTTTGTTGTTTTTTGTGTTTTATTTTTTTGAAAATTTTCTTTTTTTCTTGTGTTTTTCTTTTTTTTTGTTTCAAAACTTGTTTGAACTAAAAAAGTATCATCATTTGATGCAAAAACGGTATTTTCTCTTTTTACTGAATTATTAAAAGCAGCAAAGTCAGAAAAAACAACTTTTGCTTCAATTTTTGTTGAAGATTGACCAAAAATAAAAGTTTTTGGTTTTTCTTCATTTTTTTTCAAAAATGAAAATTTTCGAAGTGTTTTTTTTAATTTAAAAAGTTTTTGAATTTGTTCCCAAGCTTGTTTTGTACTTGAAATATAGGGATACTTTAATTCTTTTGAAGATTTTGATTTTTGCATTTTTTCCATTTCTTTTGTAAAACTCTGAAGTAAATTCATTGGTTTATAAACAGAATTTAAAATATATTTTTCACTTAAGCCCATTCCTAATAAAAACCACAATAATGGAATTTTTGGACCTTTTTTCATTTTTGCCCACATTGAAAAATCTTTATCACATTCAATTCGAAGCCATGTTCCTTTTAAACAAATAATATCAGCATAAAAACGACGAAATGTAGTTGAAGGTTTTTCTGACCATTTATTTGAAAAAATTTCATGCATATTTTCTCGAAAATAAATACCAGGACTACGAACTAATTGATTAATAATAACTCGAGCTGAACCATTTAATAAAAAATGACCACGATTTGTCATTAATGGAAAATGAGCAAGCAATATCCATTTTAAAAAAATACGTTTTGTTTTTCGATCTGTCAATTGAACTGGAATATAAAATTTTGAAACATAACTTTTTTTATAAAAAATGGCTTGTTGAATTGAATAAAAAGGTTTTGTTAATCGATAATATTGAGGATAAAAAAAGATTTCAATTTGTTTTTCAAAACAAGTGATTGGATTTCTTTTTGAAATTTCTTCAATAATTCCTTTTTCTAACAAATAAAAAAATCCTTGTCTTTGAATTTCCACTAAATCTGGAATATATGAATTTGAATTATACATAAAAATTTTTGAACAATAAAATTTGTGAATTTCCTCTGATTCAAAAAAAATAGAATACAGTTTTATTTTTTTACAAACAATTTATGAAATAATTATTAAAATATATAAAAGAAACAACCAAATCTTATTTTTTCGAGACTTTGTTCATCTTTAAAAAAACAGAGAAAAACTTTTTTTCTATTTTTTTAAAAGTTTAGTATTTTGCTTTTTTTCTTCTTTACTTTTATAAAGTCAAAAATTTTTTATATAAAATTTTTAAAAAATTTAAATTTTTTTTTACAAAACTACAATTCAAAAAAAATTTCAAAATAAAATCTTTTAAAATTTTTTTATTTATGATATAATTAGAAAATAAGTAAATAATGTTTTTTTTTAAGTTTCATTTTTTTGTTAAATTTTGTTCTGCCTGCTCCAAAAAAGCAAGCAATAAAATTTTTATAAAAAAATTTGAAAAAAAATAATAAAAAAACATTTTTTTTATTAAATCTTTTTTTTTGTTTTTAAACCTTTTTCTATTTAAAAATTTTTGCCTTTATTTTCATTTAAAAAATTTTAATAAAACCAACATTTAGAAAAATACAAAAAATTTTAAATGAAAAAAGACTTTCTGAAAAGATTTAACATCAAGATAAAATAATATATTTTATTACTTTCATTTTAGTAAAAAAAGTTTTTATAAAATATCTTAATAGAACTCAAATTTTATGGATTTGTTTAAAAAAATTTTTTAAACTTTTTGGCTTTTACTTTTTTTAAAAGAAAAAAAGCAAAAGAAAAACAAAAGCCAAAAACAATTTTTTTCTTTTTATTAAATTACTATCAAAATAATATTGCAATTTTAACTCTAAATTTTTTTATTTTTTCATTTATCTTTCTTTTTACCTTTTATATCTTAACCAAAAAACAAAAAAGAATGTCAATAAAAAATAAAAAAATTTTTAGTCAGAACAATTAATATGTACTAAAGAAAAAAAATAAAAAGTCTCTAGAAAAAACATATAAAATTTTTTAAATATTTCTTTTGAAAAAACATTTTTTTTTTTTATTTTATGAAAATTTGAAGAAATAAATTTTCAAATAATAAAAGCAAACTTTATTGTTCAAAACTTTCAAAAAATTTCATCTTTTTATTTTTTTCCAAGTAAAAAAATATTTTTAAAAAATATTCAAAAAAAAAAAAATAAAAAAACATGGAAAAATGACAAGTAAAAGATATCCACCATTTTTTGGTCCGTATTCTTTACGGGAAATTTCACTTCAAATCACTCAAAGATTAAAAATTTTGATTTTGCCAAAATCTCAAAAAAAATGAAGTGAATTTGGATTTTTAGGAAAACTAAAAAATTTAAAAGTTCTGGTTTTTTCTTTTTAAAATTTTCTAAAAAATTTTAAAATTTTAAAAACCTAAAAAAGTTTTTTTAAAATAAACATTTTTTGATATTTTTATCTTTTTTTATGTTTATTGAATAAAAAAAAGTAAAAAAAATTGGATAATTTTTTTCAAACATATTTTGTTTGATATTTTTTTTTGAAAATTTTTAAAAACTCTTTTTGACAATAGTTTTTTTGATACTGGTATCTAAAAAAAGACTAAAAAAATCAAAAAATTCAAAGTTTCAAAAAAATTTTTTTAATTAAAATCTTTTAAACAAAAAAACTCTAAAATTTTTATTTTAGTTTCCTATAAAAAAAAAATTTTTTTTATTTATGACAACAAGAAAATCAGCTGAAGCTATTACATATCCTATTTTCACTGTTCGTTGGTTATCAATTCACGCATTAGCTGTTCCTACTATTTTCTTTTTAGGATCAATTACAGCAATGCAATTCATTCAACGTTAATTCTTTTTAAATTGTTAAAAGAAAAAGTCTTATTAAAATTGAAGACTTTTTAATTTCTTTTGCAATTTTTAATCTTCAGTTCAAAATTTTGTGAGAATTTATTAAAAAAATGAAAAGTTATTTTTTCAACAACAAAAAAAGTTCTCTGGCTTTTCTTTTGCTTTATTTCACTTTTTTGTTTTGCTGTTTTTTATCCCTTTTTTGCTTTGCTGCGTTTTTTCGACCAAAAAAAGCATAAAATTGAAGAAGAAAAAAACGAAAAAGCAAAAGAAGAAAAAAAGTTTAAAAATAAAAAAAAAGCTAAAATTCAAGATAACTGAAAAACCTAAAGGTCCGTTGTTAAGAACGGAATTTACGAATCTTGAAAAACGTAAAATAAAAAACAAATGGCTAAAAAAGCAAAAAATTTGAATTTAAAAAACTCGTGTTTTTTTTTGTTGAAAAATGAACTTGGTTTAAAACAAAATTTTTTTGAAAGAAAACTTTCAAAAATGAATTGAAAAAAAACTTAAACAAAAACACTTTAAAACAAAAAAAGTTTCATTAAAAAAAAATTCATAAAAAATTGCAAAATTTTAGACCTCAGTTCTTTTTAGTATATGGCTAGACCTAATCCCAATAAACAAGTTGTAGAATTAAACCGTACTAGTCTTTATTGGGGACTATTATTAATTTTTGTTTTGGCTGTTCTTTTCTCTTCTTATATTTTCAACTAATTTACTGAAAATTTTCAAAACTTTATAAAAAAAAAATAAAGCTTTGAGTTTTTTTTAGTGAAAAGGATTTTCATTTTTTCTGATCCTTTCTGGCATCAGTAAAAAATTTTTTTTTAGCTTTTTTTGGATTGAATTGTTCAATTTTTTGAAAAATAGCAAAAAATTCCAAAAAAAGAAAAAAAAATTATCATTTATTTAAATCAAATGGATTTGTTTGTTGTTTTAGTATTAGTTATGAAGCTAATACTAAAACAAAATTTTCGTTTTTTTTTATCATTTTAAAAACTTTTTTTGTTTTTTTAGGAGTTCAAAATAAAAAAATTTTTTTTTGTTTTTTTTTAACAATAAATTCAAAAATCTATAAAAACTTTCCCAATAAATAAAAAATTCAAACACTAAAAAGTAAAAATTTTGAAGTTTGTAAAAAAATTATGAAAAATAAAAAAAAAAGATGACAATTTTTTTAAAAAATGGTATAATTTTAGAAAAAAAGGGGATATGGCGGAATGGTAGACGCTACGGACTTAAAAAATTTAAGTACAACAACTTTATTTGAGCTTTTCTAAAGAAATTTAGAAAATGATTGCTTTTAAAATCAGAGAAAAGATTTCTTTTTAAAAAGAATTTCAAATTCTGAACCGATTTCTATTATTAAAAAACTAAAGAAAAGGTGCAGAGACTTAATAAAAGCTATGTTTCATAAACTTCATTTTTTTTTTAAGTATAAAAAAAATTGAGAGATAATGATAAAGTCCAGAAAAAAATTCTTCAATTTTTAATGAAAATCCGTTGATCTTTTCGATCGTGAGGGTTCAAGTCCCTCTATCCCCAAAAAAAAGAAAAAATAAATGAAGTTAGAGATTTTTTTAAACTGAAAAAATAATTTTTTTTATTCTGTTTGTTTCTTTATATTTATTTTAAATATAAAAATTCTTACTTTTATAAAGTTGTTTTTTCTTTTGTTTTTTTTCAAAAAAAAGTTGAAAAAACAAAAATTTAAAACAAACAAAGTTATTTAAATTTAATTAATAAAAAAAAAGAATAAAAAAAATCAAATAAAAAAATGACTTTTTCTTTTTTTTTCATTTTTTTTATAAAAAAAATACAAAAAAGTGAAAAAAAAAAGAAAAGTTTGGAAAAAATTTTTTTCAAAAGATTTTTAAAACTTTGGAAAAAATAAAAAAATTCAAAAAAACATTTTTTCAGGTTTTTAAAAGTTTTTTTTGATTTTAAAAAATTCATGAAAAACTTTAAACTGAATACAAAAAAAAATTTATGCAAAATTAAAATACAAATTCTTGTATTTTAAACAAAAAGACTTTGTTTTTATTTTTTTTTTCAAAAAAATAAACAAAAATATTCGTATTTTTCAGTTTTCAAAAAAAATTTATTTATTCAAAATTTCTATTATGGTTGAACCTTTACTTTCAGGAATTGTATTAGGATTAGTTCCAGTAACTATTGCTGGTTTATTCGTTACTGCATATTTACAATATCGTCGTGGTGATCAAGCAACTTGGTAATCTAAAAATCACTTAAAAATTAGTGAACAGCAACAAATTTTGCTGTTCACTAATTTTAATTTTTTAAACTTTTAAAAACGTTTAAAAAATAAGAAAAAATATTTTTGTAAGTTAAATAAATTCAAAAATATTTATCCAAAAATTTTTTTATTTTTTAGCTGCTGCTTTTGTAGCTGCTAATTTAACACCATATTTTGAACGACTTTGTACTCGGTTTTTAACCCCAGCAGTATCTAATGTTCCACGTACAATATGATAACGTACACCTGGTAAGTCTTTTACCCTACCCCCACGAACTAGAACAACAGCATGTTCTTGTAAGTTATGTCCAATTCCTGGAATATAAGCAGTTACTTCAAATCCAGAAGTTAATCGAACACGAGCAACTTTTCTTAATGCTGAGTTTGGTTTTTTTGGTGTAACTGTATAAACACGTAAACAAATTCCACGACGTTGAGCACATGATTTTAAAGCAGGAGCTTTTGTTTTTTTAGAAACTTTTTTTCGAGCAGAACGAATTAATTGTTGAATAGTAGGCATTTTTTTTGTAGAAGAAAAAACGAAAAAAATTTGAAAAATTTTTAAATTTCAAATTTTTCAAGAATTTTAGTATTTTGAAAAAAATTATATTTTTTTCAATAGACAATTTAATATCAAAAATCAAAAAAATGAAACTTTGAAAAAAAATTTAAAGTTTTTTTTTTAATAATTTATATCTTCTTTTGCTAAATAAACTAAACTAAAATTCAATAAAAAAAAATTCACATTTGTCTAAAATTTTGATTTTTTTTTCAAAAATCTATTTTTGTTAAACCTTTTTTTAAATACAAAAAAAGGAAAAATTTTTTCCGCTCTGCTTTTTTTTTGCTTTTTTTTTGACTTTTTTTTTGACTTTTTTTTGCAACGCAAAAAAAAGTCAAAAAAAAAGCAAAAAAAAGCAAAAAAAATTCAAAAAAAAGTAAATTTCTCAATTTTTTCAAATCTCTCAATTTTGCTTTGAATTTTTATTTTGAAAAACAATTTTTCATACAATTCTGAAAAAATAAAATTTTAGATGAACATATAAAAAAAATTATCTTTAGAACATTCAAACTTTTTTTTCAAAAAAAAATAAAAAAAATAAAATCGTTTAACAAAAAAAGAATTGTCTGCATTTTTTAAGGTTCAAACATATCTGAGTCTTAAAAAATGCAGAAAACTCTATTTGAGAAAGTTTTCATTAAAATGAAAATACTAAAGGATCTGGGAAGAAACGGTTAATTTCAATTAATAAAGCTGCTGTAACAATAAACCAACCTGTAGCAACTACAGGAGCTGTTGATAAATAAGTAGTAAAATTTTTCATAAAATTTTTTTTATTTTGTTATTGTTTCAAATCATTATGTTTGAAGTTTATTTAAAAATAAACTTCAAAAAAAATCAAAAAATTCAAAATTTGAAACACTTTTCTTTCTTGGTGGAAGAAACGAAATAACTTTTTTTTTTGTTCGAATAAAAAAAACTTAAAAAAAGTAAAAATTTTTTAAATTGAAGAGAAAAAATTTTTTTTCGTTTTTTTTTTTTCAAAAAACAAAATACAATTTACTTTGAAAAGAACGAATTGTTTCTTTTCAAAGTAAAAAAATGAAAAAAGTTTTTTTTTAGTGGTGATCTTCAACAGCTTCACCAATGTAAGCACCTGCTAAAGTTGCAAATACTAATGCTTGGATAGCACTTGTAAAACAACCTAATAACATAATTGGAATAGGAATAATAAGAGGTACTAAAGAAACAAGTACACCAACTACTAATTCATCAGCAAGAATATTCCCAAAAAGACGGAATGATAATGATAATGGTTTTGTAAAGTCTTCCAGTACGTTAATTGGTAATAAGAAAGCTGCTGGTTGAACATATCTGTTGAAATAACGTAATCCTTTTTTACGAATACCTGCATAGAAATATGAAATCGATGTTAATAAAGCTAAAGCTACAGTTGTGTTAATATCATTTGTTGGAGCTGCTAATTCACCATTTGGTAATTCAATAAGAGCCCATGGTAATAAAGCTCCTGACCAGTTTGATACAAAAATAAATAAAAATACAGTTCCTAAATACGGAACCCATTTTAAATATTCTTCTTCACCAATTTGTGTTTTTGCTAAATCACGAATGAATTCTGTTACAAATTCTGTAAAATTTTGTAATCCATCTGGAGTTGATTTTAAATTACTATTCCCTACAAATGATAAACCAAAAATAACAGCTAAAACAAACCATGAAACTAATAAAACTTGTCCATGAACTTCATATGAACCTAATTGCCAATAAAAATGTTGACCTACAGAAACTTCTGCAATTTCTGAGAATGGATTTAGAAGAAAATCACTCATAAATTTTTGAATAACTACTTTATTATATTTTATTAATTGAATAAGCTTTACATTTCAAAAATTATTGAAATAAAAAGGTTTATTCTTTATTAACAACCAAAAAATTACTTTTTTTGAATTTTCTTTTTAGAAAAAAAGAAAATTCAAGACAAACAAATAAACTCGTTATTTTCTTGAAATAAGAATATTCAAAAACAAAATTTTTTTACAAATCAAAAAAAACTTTGCTCCATCAAAAAAATTGATTTTTTTCTATTTGTTTATTTGTTTAAAAAGACAAGTTTGCAAATTTTGCATTTAAGTAACTACGTTACTTCCAAAAAAAATTGATTTTTTTTCAAAAGTTTTTGTAAATTTTCAAATAAAGAAAATTTTTTTAAACAAAAATTACAAAACAATTGTAAAAAAAACGAGATTTCAAAGTTTTTCTTTTTAAATTAAAAAACTTCAATCTTTTTTTATTTTTAACACTGTTTGAATTGTTTCAAACAATGTTAAAAATAAAAAAATTCAAAAAAAGAAAATAAATAAAATCTACTCAAAAAGTAAATTTTTTGAGAAATTTATAGAGAAGAACCTAAACCTACATAAGAACCATAGAAAAAGATTGCAAGAATACCAAGAGCTGCTGTACCTACAAAAGTTCCAATTAACCATAATGGGATACGTCCAGTTGTTCCTGTATTAGACATAAGAAAAATGAGTTTATATGTATATAGATAAATTCAAGAAAAAATTGAAAAATTCACTGAAAATTTTTTCAGTTTTTTAAAAAATTGTTTTTTCTTGGGAATCATTTTTTTCTAAAAAATGTTTTTAAACAAAGTTCGCAAAAAATTTTTATTTTTGAAAAACTTCTGTATAGAAAGAAAACAAAAAAAATTGTTTAGTGCTTTAACAAAAATAAAAAAAATAAGCAAATTATAAAAATTTTACATTTTTCAAAAAAGATAGCCTAAAAAATAATAAAAAATAAAGAAATAACACGAATGTGCTCAAAATTGACAAGTTTATTTTTACTTTTTTTTGCATTGTAAAAAAAAGGAAAACAGACAAAAACTTTTTTATAAAAAATTTATTTTTTTTGATTATTCTTACAAAAAGAAGAGAAAAAAATAAAAAAGTTTTGGTACGGCTGCTCCGTCTGCTCCATAGGAGCGAGAGGAGCAAGCGGGAATAAACAAATGGAATTGGTCCAAATCTTATTTGTTGAAAAAATTTCTAAAAACAAATTTTCAAAAAATAATAACTTTTTTGAGCTTCCTAAAATTCTAGTGACTGAAATTTTCAATCTTGTAAAAATTGTTTAAATTTTTTCACCCTAAAATTCTTTAACGTTTTTATAGAAAAACTTTGAAAATCTTTAAGAAATTTTTTTATTCTTGTTGCTTTTTTTTAGTTTTTCTCACTTTTTTTTGAAACATTAAATATGAAAACAATAAAATGAAAAAATATTCAATAGGAATATTATTAAAAGTTTCAAAAAAAAAAAGAAAACAAATAAAGATAGCAAATTTCTTGAAATAAAATTTTTGTAAATTAAGTGGAACTTTACAAAAAAAATAATGTTACTAATTTTTTAACTTTTTTTTAAATTTTTTTTCTTCTTCATTTTTTGCTTTGCAAAAAATGATAAAAAGCAAAAGAAAAGCAAAAGCTAAAAAATTTTAGAACATTTAGAATTTAGAACTAACTAAAAAATTCTTAAAGATACATACATAAAAAAGCTTTGGTAAATGTTTTTGCAACATTCACTTTTTTTTATGTTTATTTCTACTAAATCGTTTCGCACCCACTTAACCAAATGAAAATAACACCTAATTGCCCAAAGTGAGCACTAAAAACTTTTCTTGAAATTTCTTCTAAATCACTTGTATGACTGTCAAAGTCATGAGCGTCAGCATGAAGATTCCAAATCCAAGTTGTAGTATTTGGTCCTTTTGAAAGAGTTCTTGAGAAATGACCTGGTTTAGCCCATTTTTCAAAACTTGTTTCTACAGGATTGCGATCTACTGCAATTTTGACTTTTTTAGCTTCGCGTTCTGGTGAACTAATTGTCATAAAAAAGAGTATTTTTAATTGTTTTTATGAAAAAATTAACTATTTTTTAAACAGAAAGAATGAAATTTATTTGAGCTACGCTTTTTGAAAAGAAATCATTCTAGAAAAAAAATATGTAATTTTTTTACAAAATTTTATCTATGCAAAACTTTATATGTGCTTTTTTTTTTGCAACGCAAAAAAAAGAAGAAAATAGCTTTTTTAGCGTTTTGACCTTGTGTACTATGTTTTGGCTGTCTTTTCAAACAACCTGTTTATTACACTCGAAAACGGTTTCAACTGATGAAGATGTTTTTCACCGGAAGACAGTATTTAGTTAAATCAACAGGTTGAATCACAGTTTCAGAACATGTAAAACGAGATGTAACAATATCAAAAAATAAATTGATAAAAAAAGAATTCTCCCGTAATCTATCCAAGACTCTTCTCAAAAAAGAAATAAATACATACTTTTGAGAATTTTGGTTAGCACCTTTTTGACCAATCTTGTTTATTTAGCCATGCTTTAAGTTCAACTTGGCTAAATGTTGTTTTTCTATTTAAAACTGCACTTAAAAAGCATTTTTGAAATTTTTCTCTTGAAAAAATATGAAATTCTGATATTTTTTGTAGAAAAAAACTTTTTTTAGTATTTTCCTGCCTTTTGATTTTTTTTAATTTTTAATGCTTTCACAAAAAATTAAAAAAAATTTGAATTATTTTTTTATTACCTTTTCAAAAAGGTATTGAAACAAAAGAAAAACGAATTTTTTTGAAAATTATTTTTTTCAAAAAAATTTGTTTTTAAAAATTTTATACATCTTTTTTCAGCAATTTTTGATTGTTGTAAAATAAAAATACAATTCAATTTTTTAAATATAAATATTTAAAAAATTGAATTGAAAAAGATGTATTAAAAAAAAATTTTCCCAAATTATAGAGCGTTACCACGAGGTAATACTTCTTCAGGGAATACTAAACGTTCGTGTGGTTGGTCTTGAGCAGCCATCCAAGCACGAATACCTTCATTTAATAAAATATTTTTAGTATAGAAAGTTTCGAACTCTGGGTCTTCAGCAGCACGAATTTCTTGTGATACGAAGTCATAAGCACGTAAGTTTAGAGCTAAACCAACAACACCAATCGCAGACATCCATAGTCCTGTTACCGGAACTAATAACATAAAGAAGTGAAGCCAACGTTTGTTTGAGAAAGCAACACCAAAAATTTGTGACCAGAAACGGTTCGCAGTTACCATAGAGTAAGTTTCTTCAGCTTGAGTTGGGTTAAATGCACGGAATGTGTTTGCACCATCACCATCTTCAAATAATGTGTTTTCAACAGTAGCACCGTGAATAGCACATAATAAAGCAGCACCTAAAACACCAGCAACACCCATCATATGGAATGGGTTTAATGTCCAGTTATGAAAACCTTGGAAGAACAAAATAAAACGGAAGATAGCAGCAACACCAAAACTAGGTGCAAAGAACCAACCTGATTGTCCTAATGGGTAAATTAAGAATACTGAAACAAAAACAGCAATAGGAGCTGAAAAAGCAATAGCATTGTAAGGACGTAAGTTTACTGAACGTGCAATTTCAAATTGACGTAACATGAATCCAATTAAACCAAAAGAACCATGTAAAGCAACAAATGTCCATAAACCACCTAATTGACACCAACGAGTAAAATCACCTTGAGCTTCTGGACCCCATAAGAATAATAATGAGTGTGCCATACTGTTTGCAGGTGTTGAAACTGCAGCAGTTAAGAAGTTACAACCTTCTAAGTAAGAAGTAGCTAACCCATGTGTATACCATGATGTTACAAAAGTTGTACCAGTAAACCAACCTCCTAGTGCAAAGTATGCACAAGGAAAAAGAAGAAGACCTGACCAACCTACAAATACGAAACGGTCTTGACGTAACCAGTCATCAGCGTCATCAAACCATGTACGTTTTTCTTGATATGTACTACCAATCGCAATAGTCATTGCGTGATCTCCAAAATAATTTTATAGAATTCATCTGTACGTAAAAATTTTTTAATAAAACCTATTTGTAATTTAAATTATAACATAATTTTTTAAATTATGAAAAAAATAAAAAAATTTTTTCTATTTTTTTAAATTTTTCAAAAACTTTTTCGAATATTTGAATAAAAAACTCACTTTTGGCATTTTTTTTATTTTCTTTTCAAAAAAACAGAATTTTTGATGAAATAAAAAACTAAATTTTTATTGCAGATTTTTTATCTATACAAAATAAACAAAAAACTTTAAAAATTTTTGTATATATTATCGGAAAGGGAGGGATTCGAACCCCCGGTGACCGTAAAGCCACGCTGGTTTTCAAAACCAGAGCATTCAACCACTCTGCCACCTTTCCAAAAATTCTTTTTTTGTATTATACCAAAAATTTTTTAAAAAAGTCAACTTTCAAAATTTTTTGTTCATGTCTATTTTTCATCAATTTTGTTTTTTTTTAGAAAGAAAATATTGTTTTCTTTTTTCTATTGTTTTTGTAAATCAACACAAACAAAAAATGCAAAGAAAAAAAAAATTGAGAACACTCATTTATCTAATTCAAAAATAAACGAATGTTCTCAATTAAAGAATTTAAGAATATTTATTTACAACTTTTACAACTTGAAAACGAGCTTTTGCTCTTTTATATGCAAAATTTGCTTCAACTTTTTGTTTAACGCCTTCTGCTTTTTCTAAATTTCCTTTTGCAATTTCAAAAGCATTTTTAGCTTCTTCAGCATCAATAGTTTCTGCTGATTCTGCTTCATTTGCTAAAATTGTTACTTTATTTTTTTTTACAACAGCGAAACCACCCATTAAAGCATAAGAATTCCATTCTTCTTTTGTACGAACTAACATTGCTCCTACATCAAGACCAGTAATAATAGGTGCGTGATTTTTTAAAACACCCATTTCTCCTGTTTCTGTTGGTAGAATAATTTCTTCTGCTTGTCCATTCCAAAATGGTTTTTCTGGTGTTAAAATTGAAATTTGTAAACTCATAAAAAAATTTTTTTTTTACTTGCCCAAAATCAGAATTGTACGTACTTATTCTTTGCATTTTTTAAAACAAAGAACAAAATTCTAAAAAATTTAAGTTCAAAAATATTTTTAAACTTAAATTTTTTAGAATTTTTTTATTTTTTTTTGTATTTTGAAAAAGAAACGGTTGTTTCTTTAAACAAAACTTGTTTATTTTTTGTTTTTTTTTTAAAATTCTAAAAACAAAAAAATTTAGTTTGAGCTTTTTCACTGGAAAAAAAGATTTTGCCTTCAAAGATTTTTGAAAAATCAAAACTTTTTTTATGAAACAATTGAAACTGCATTTAAAATAATTTGAGGTCTGTTTGAATACATTGCATTATTTGCTGCAATTTTATGTAATTCTTCTTTCTTTTTAATTGCATTTCCTTTTTTTTCATAAGCATCTAAAATTTCAGTTTGCAATTTTGAAACCATACTTTTTGCAGATTTTTTTTCGCAAGATTCTAAAATCCAACGTAAAGCTGTTGCTTGACCACGTTCTGTTGAACGTAAAATACTTGGAACCATTTGAACAGAACCAGCTCTACGTCTTGGTTGAACTTCTACTTTTGGCATTACATTTTCTAATGCTGCTTCAAAAACTTCAACTGGATTTTGTTGTGTCGTTTCACCAATATTTTTTAATGTATTGTACACAATTTTATATGCAAGAGATTTTTTTCCATTTTTCATTACACGATTTACTAACATATGTACAGAAATACTATTATAAATTGGATCTGGTAAAACTGAACGTTTTTTTTGAATTGGACGACGAGGCATAAATGATTATTTTTTTAAAATATTTGATTTTTCATATATTTTCCACCTAATAGACAAAAAAACAAAAAAAAATAAAGAACTAAATTTTTAAAATATTTATTTTTTTTTTTTAATTTTTGAAACTTTTTTTCTTCTTCATTTTTTTGCAAAAAAGTGAAAAAAAGCAAGAGCAAAAATGAAAAGACGGGACTGACGGGACTCGAACCCGCAACTTCCTCCGTGACAGGGAGGTGCTCTAACCAATTGAACTACAATCCCTTTTTTGCTTTTTTTTATAACATATGCAAAAAAGTTTAACTTTTTATAAAAAAAGTTTTATTTATCAAAATTGAAAACTCTTTTTTTTAAGACTTTTCTTCTAATCTATTTTACATTATTTCAAATATTTTTTCAATTTTTTTGAACTTCAAATTTACAAAAAATATATAAAAAAATCCTTTGTTTTTTATTGATTTATCAAAAATCTTAAAACCTTAACAAAATAAAGCACCAGAAAAAGAATATTTATTTAAGAATAAAAGTTTTTTGAAGAAGCATTGAACTTTTTTTTTCAAAAAAGTTCAATGCTTCTTCAAAAAAAATTATGAAAAAAATAGTATTGAATTAAAAAAAAAATAGAAAACTAAAATTTTATCCAACAGCAATAATACGTGCTAAGAAGAATGACCAAGTTGTTGCAATACCACCTAATAAGTAGTGAGCAACACCTACAGCACGACCTTGAGTAATACTTAAAGCACGTGGTTGAATTGAAGGAGCAACTTTTAATTTACTGTGAGCCCAAATAATAGACTCAATTAATTCTTGCCAATAACCACGTCCACTGAATAAGAACATTAATGAGAATGCCCATACGAAGTGTGCACCTAAGAACATTAAACCATAAGCTGAAAGTGCTGAACCATAAGATTGAATTACTTGAGATGATTGTGCCCATAAGAAATCTCTTAACCAACCATTAATTGTGTTTGCACTTTGTGCAAAGTTTCCACCAGTAATGTGTGAAACACCATTTGCAGTTACAGTTCCCCAAACATCAGATTGCATTTTCCAGCTAAAGTGGAAGATTGCAATTGATAATGAGTTATACATCCAGAACAGTCCTAAAAACACATGGTCCCAAGCAGAAACTTGACAAGTTCCTCCACGACCTGGACCATCACAAGGGAAACGGAATCCTAAGTTTGCTTTATCAGGAATTAAACGAGAACTACGAGCAAATAAAACACCTTTTAATAAGATTAAAACCGTTACGTGAATTGTAAAGGCATGAATATGGTGTACTAAAAAGTCTGAAGTTCCTAATGAAATTGGCATCATAGCAACTTTTCCACCAACTGCTACAACATCACCACCCCAAGTAGCACTTGTTGCTGATAAAGCAGTAGGAGCTGTTAATTGTGGAGCTAAGAAATGAGTTTTCTGAATCCATTGTGCAAAAACTGGTTGTAATTGAATAGCAGTATCAGAGAACATATCTTGAGGACGACCTAACGCACTCATAGTATCATTGTGAATGTATAATCCAAAGCTATGGAAACCTAAGAAAATACAAACCCAGTTTAAATGCGAAATAATAGCATCACGGTGACGAATCACACGGTCTAATAAGTTGTTGTAATTGTTTGTAGGATCATAATCACGTACCATAAAAATAGCAGCGTGAGCACCAGCACCTACAATACAGAAACCACCAATCCAGTTGTGGTGTGTAAATAAAGAAAGTTGTGTTCCATAATCAGTTGCTAAATACGGATATGGAGGCATTGAGTACATGTGGTGAGCCACAATAATTGATAATGAACCAAATAAAGCTAAGTTAATAGCTAATTGGGCATGCCATGAAGTTGTTAAAATTTCATAAAGACCAACGTGTCCTTCTCCTGTAAATGGACCTTTGTGCGCATCTAAAATTTCACGCATAGAATGTCCAATACCCCAGTTTGTACGGTACATGTGACCAGCAACTAAGAATAAAACAGCAATTGCTAAATGGTGGTGTGCAGTATCACTTAACCATAAACCACCAGTTACCGGGTTTAATCCACCGTTAAACGTTAAGAAATCGCTATATTCACCCCATTGTAATGTGAAGAATGGAGCTAATCCTTTTGCAAAACTTGGATATAAGTCTTGCATAATTTGACGATTTAATAAGAATTCGTGTGGTAATGGAATTTCTTTTGGATCAACACCAGCATCTAATAATTTATTTACTGGTAAAGAAACGTGAATTTGGTGACCAGCCCAAGATAAGCTTCCTAAACCAAGTAAACCAGCTAAGTGGTGGTTTAACATTGATTCAACGTTTTGGAACCATTCTAATTTTGGAGCTGCTTTGTGATAGTGGAACCAACCAGCAAAAAACATAGCGGCAGCCATTACTAAACCACCAATAGCAGTTGTGTATAATTGTAATTCACTTGTGATACCACTAGCTCTCCATAATTGGAAGAAACCAGAAGTAATTTGAATACCTTGGAAACCACCACCAACATCACCATTTAAAATTTCTTGACCTACAACAGGCCAAACAACTTGTGCACTTGGTTTAATATGAACAGGATCACTTAACCAAGCTTCATAGTTTGAAAAACGTGCTCCGTGGAAATACATAGTTCGGTAAAGAAGAAAAAGAGAAAAAAATTTTATCACTTGCTCCACTTGCTCTATAAAAGCAGCCAGAGCAGTCAAACGAAAACTATTTCAATTTATTTTTTTTTAGAAAAAAAAATCAAAAAGTTTTGTGAAAAAATTTTTCAATTTCAACCTCCCAAAAAATCCGTACATGCAATTTAACATTGCATACGGCTTCCATTCGTGAAAAAATTTTATTTGAATACAAAGATTTTTGATTCAAAAATTTAAAAAATAACTTTATTTGTGTTTTAAAAATAATGGGTTACCTAGGACTCGAACCTAGAACTTATCGGTTAAAAGCCGAGTACTCTACCATTGAGTTAGTAACCCTTTCTTTTTCACTTTTACGCTTTTTTCTTCTTCACTTTTTTGCTTTGCTGCTTTTTTTCTTCGAAAAAAAGCGTAAAGTGATAAAAATTTTTGATTTGCAAAAAAATATTTTTGTTCATTCAATAACCAACAAAAAAAAGCAAATTCAAAAAAAAAAGAGAAAAAATTTTTTTTTGTTTAGTAGTTATAAATTTAAAAATAAAGAAAAAAAATTTTTTATTTTCTCTTTTTTTAAATTTTTAAATAAAATAACAAAAATTTTTTGTTTTTTCAACATTTTTAATCTCTTTTTTTTATTTTTTAATAACTGAAGAAAAAAAACTTTTTCTTCAGTTATTAAAAATAAATGTTCTTTAATTGAAAAATTCAATCTTAAAGATTTCCTCCACGAGCAGATAATAAAACAACCACTAAAGGTCCTGCTGCAAGAATTAAAACTAAACTAGTAAGTTGAAAAACGATTTCTAAGTTCATAAAAAATCATAATCATCATTTTAGAAAAAAAACAATCAAAACAGTAAAAAAAAATCAAAAAAATTAAGCATTAACAGCTTCTTTTGCAGCAAACATAAGCTCAAGTGTAATAAATGGTTTGTTATTTTGTTGCGCAAATTTTTCAACATTTCGTTTTACTTTGCCACGAACAAAGCCTGGAATTCTTGACAATTCTTCAAGTGCATCTTTTGACCATTCTAAAGATCCATCTTCAAATTGAATTTTAGGAAGAATTTGTTTTGTATCATGGCCATTAAAAATTTCAAGAAGATGATCTTCCATTCCTAATGTAAAAGAATTATAAACTAAATCTGCAATTTGATTTGTACCTTCATAGCCTAAAAATGGACGATAACCCAATGGAAAATTTTGAATATGGACAGGAGCAGAGATAACCCCACAAGGAATATCTAAACGTTTTCCAACATGACGTTCCATTTGTGTTCCAAAAATAGCTGCTGGTTCTAAACGACTAATCATGTCACCGACTTGTGAATGATCTTCTGTAATTAAAATTTCATCACAAAAACCTCGTACTTGTTCTCTAAACCAATCTGCATCATGTTTACAATATGTACCAGAACAAACAACTCGAATTCCCATTTCACATGACAAAATTTTTGTCATTGAAGCTGCGTGGGTAGCATCACCAAAAACAACAGCACGTTTTCCTGTTAAATTTTGACAATCAATAGAACGAGAAAACCAAGCAGCTTGAGAAACAAAACGACTTTGTTCAGAAATATATTTTTGAAAATCTTTTTCTAAAATTTTTGCCGCTTCTTCAGCAAAAGAAATATTGAATTTTTCACAATTTGAAGAGTTACTCAAATTTTGAGTCAATGCCTTTAACAGAGTTTCAATTTCTCGAATAAATTGAGCAGTATTTAAAATACCCATAGGAGTTGTTGAAATATAAGGCATTTGAAATTCATTTTTTAAATACATTGCTGTCATTAAACCAACTTCACGATAAGGAACAATATTAAAATGAGCTTTTGGCAAATTACGAAGATTGGTAACATTTCCTCCTTCTGGAATAATTTCATTAATTTCAATACCTAAATCTGTTAATAAACGTTTTAATTCACGACAATCATGCATATTATGAAATCCTAAAGTAAAAACACCTAAAATATTTGCAGAAATTTTTTGATTTTTTGAAAAATCAAAATTTTCTCGTTTTGCTTTTTCAATATAAAAACGAACAATTTGTTCTAATGTACGATCAGCTGCTTGAAATTCATTTACACGATAATGATTTACATCAGCTAAAAGAACATCAGCATGTGAATCTTTCAAAGTTAAAGCTCGATTTACAAAATTTTGTAAATCTTCTTGCAAAATACTTGAAGTACATGTTGGTGTTAAAACAATTAAATCTGGTCGTTCTTCTTTTTCTTTTCGAGTAATATTATCAACCACTTTTTCTTGAGAACCTCGAGCTAAGACATGTCTATCAACAATACTTGCAGTCACTGGAGTAAAATCTCTTTCACGTTCTAACATTGAGCGCATTACATTAAAATAATCATCTCCAAGAGGAGCATGCATAATCGCATGAACATTTTTAAAAGAACTAGCAACTCTTAAAGTTCCTAAATGAGCTGGGCCAGCATACATCCAATAAGCTAATTTCATTTTTTCATTTTTTTTTTTTATTTATAATTCAAACTGTAGTTTTATATTATCATAAAAAAAAATTTTCTCTATATTTAAAAAATTTGAAATAAAAATTCAAACAAAAAAAAATTTGACAAATAAAAATCAATAAAGTAATATATATAAAAGAAATTTTTTTTACAAATAAAACTTTTTAAAACAAAAAACGCAGGATAGAGCAGTCTGGTAGCTCGTGGGGCTCATAATCCCAATGTCGCAGGTTCAAATCCTGCTCCTGCAAAAAACTACAAAATTTAATATTTTTTTTTACTTTTTTATAGTAAAATTTCTAAAAAATCGTTTTTCATGTAAAAAAATTCTTTTTTGAAATTCTCAATCTTCTTTTGAATAGTTCTATTAAAAATAAAAAATGTCACATATTGTAAAAATTTATGATACTTGTATTGGTTGTACACAATGTGTACGTGCTTGTCCATTAGATGTTTTAGAAATGGTTCCATGGAATGGTTGTAAAGCAAATCAAATGGCTTCAGCACCACGTACTGAAGATTGCGTTGGATGCAAACGTTGTGAAACAGCATGTCCTACTGATTTCTTATCAATTCGTGTATATTTAAGTTCTGAAACTACTCGTAGTATGGGTCTTTCTTATTAAATTTAAAAAATACTTTTTTCATTTTTTGTTTTTTCTTTATTTTTTTTTAGAATTTTTGTGAAAGTTTTTGAAAAAAAATAAAGAAAAAACAAAAATTTTTTTTGCTTCTCTCTTCCTTTTTTCTTTTTTGGGAAAAAATACATTTTTGATTATTTCTTCAAACAAATCCCAAAATTTTTGTGAAAAAACAAAAATGTGAAAAACGTGAATTGTATATTTTTTTTGAATTCATTCTTATGTTAACAATTACAAGCTATGTTGGTTTACTTTTTACTGCTTTAGGTTTTACTTTAGGACTTTACTTTGGTTTAACAAAAGTTGTAAAATTAATTTAATTTTTTAATAAATTTTTTTCTATTTTTTTTTAACTTTTTTTCTTCTCTTCTTTTTACACTTTTTTTCTTCTTCACTTTTACGCTTTTTTTCTTCTTCATTTTTTGCTTTGCAAAAAATGATAAAAAGCAGAAAAGCAAAAAAGTGATAATGTAAAATTGATAAAAAGCAACAAAGCAAAAAGTGAAAAAAAGCAAAAGAAAGCAAAAGCAAAAAAAAATAGAAAAAAATTCATTAAAAAATCAAAAAATATTTTTTTTTTAATATATTGATTCTCAAAAAAAAGAATGTTAAAATCATATTTAAAGATTTTTGTTTCTTTTTCTTTAAAAATTTTTTAAAAATCTCTAAAGTTTTTTTAGAAAAAAATTTTAAAGAATGTAAAAAAATATTCTAAATCCTCAGTAGCTCAGTGGTAGAGCGGTCGGCTGTTAACCGATAGGCCGTAGGTTCAAGTCCTACCTGGGGAGATATAATTTCAATCTAAGTTGAAAAAATTTCAGAAAATAATCCGAAACTGGGATAAAAGATAAAAAAAACGCAGAGTCGTTTGAAAACTAAAATTTCTAGAAAATAATTCTTCAAAACTCTTCCTTTTTTTCTTAAAAAAAGTTTTCTTTGTTATTTTTTCTATTTTCTTTTTTTTCATAAAAAAAAATGAACGAATATATGAAAATAAAAAAATTTGAACAAAAAAAGGTATTTTTTTAAGCTAAAAAAATGAAGAATAATTTTTAATAAAACATTATGGAAACTCTTGAAAAGAATTTCAAAAAAGAAAAATCAGTTTTTTCTGCAGCAAAAAAGAAAAAAAATCTTTCATTTGCAAAAAATGAAAAAACAACAACTTTAAAAGATGCTTTACAAGCAGGTGATATTTTAACTGTAAAAATTACTGCTTTAGGTTCAAAAAATATTGGTGTGGCTGAATTAAAAAATGGTTATACAGTATTGGTTCCAAACACAAAATGTGGGGACAAAGTTCAAGTAAAAGTAGAAAAAATTTTTTTAGGAAAAGGTACAAATTCAATTTTGAATCAAAAAATTAAATATGTGGTTGCTCGTGTAGATAATAGTGGTACAAAAACATCGAATTTTGAAAAAACATCAAATTCATTAAAATTTGATTTCAAAGTGGGTCAAAAATTTCGAGTAACAATTGCAAAAAAAGGACCAAAAAATTCAGGATTAGTTCCAGTTGCTAAAAATTTCTTATTTATTGTTCCAAACACAAAAGTAGGTGAAAATATTGTTGTTGAAATTCAAAAAATTAAACAAAACTATGCATTTGCAAAACCAATTCTTTCAAAACAAATGAATGTTGTTCAAGAAAATAACCAAATGATTGGTCAACAGTTTCATATTGTGATTCCTTCTTCAGCAAAAACAATTGCAAATTCTTTTGTTGTTAAATTAAATGGACAATTTGTTTTTGTGAAAAAATCATTAGGGGTTCAACTCGAAGATACAGTAAAAATTCAAATTCAAAAATCAACAGGAACATTTGCTTTAGCAAAAATTTTAAAAATTTCACCAATTTCATCAAAAGAAAAGAAAGCAATGGTAAAAGAAACTGTTCAAAAAATGATTCAATCAAGTATGCATTTTGGTGAAAAAGCTATTCGTTGTAATGCAAATATGAGAAAATATATTTGGTATAGAAAAAAAGGTTTAGGAATGTATACAAACTCAAAAAATACTTTTGTTTCAATTAAAGAAACAAAAAAACCAATGGTAAAACGTGGTCGTCATGTTTTAAATGTATTAAAAACGCAACGTTGTTTTGCTGAAGCATTAAAACAATTAGCAAAATATGCAGCAAAAGGAAAAACATTTTTATTTGTTGGAACAAAAAAACCAGCTGCTTCATTAGTTGCAAAAACAGCATTATTAAGTAATACTTCGTTTTTTGTAAATACACGATGGTTAGGAGGAATGTTAACAAACTGGAAAACAATTTTAAAATCTATTTCTCAAATTCGTCCAATTTTAAAACAAAAACAAAAAATCCTGCAAAAAATTTTAGAAAAACGTGAAAAAATTCAACGTCGTTTATTTAATAAAGTTTATTTATTAAGAAAGAAAAGTCAAAAATTTATGATTAAAGGAAAATATTTAATTCAACAAATTCTTCGTTCAAAAAATTTCTTAATTGAAAAGAGTCAAAAATTTATTCAAACAAAAAATGCTCTTTTTTCTGCCAATGCTCTTTTATTAAATGCTTCTAAAAATTTAAAAATGAAGAAAATTCAAATTTTAAAACAAATTCAACAATTAGAATTTGCTGCAGTTGAAATTTTAAAACAAAAACAACCAATTAAAAGTTTTAATTCAATCAAATCTTAAAAAATTTAATGAAATTAGTCCAATTTTTTGAAATTGGTCAACAACTTCTAAAAACAAAAGATTTTGTTGAAAAAAATAAAAACACAACAGTTGTTACTCTTTCTTATGAAAAACTTTTAACTCTTCAAAATTCTACAGGAGGTGACAATCTTCAGGTAACTGCTACACTTCCAAACCCTTCACCAGAAATTTTCAAAAAAATGATTGCTATCGTTTCAAATTTACGAAAAGAAGAAAATGGATTCTTTGCAACAAATCAAATGGGGACAAGTTCAAATCGTGCAAAATCAACAGATACTCCAGCTGTGTCTACATCTCAAAATGTTGGTGGTGCAAATGAACCAAAAACAATTCTTATTAGTAAATTCTTAAATAAATTTATTTTATTACTTCCTTTCTTTAAAAATTCTCTTCAAACTTTAAGTGACCGTTTAGTACAACAAGAAAAAATGTTAAAAGAATTAAATTCAACATTTACAAAAATTACTGAATCACAAAAATCATTAAAACAACTTTACAAAAAAACAATTTCACAATATGCTGTTGTTTCTTCAAAATTTATTGTGCAACAAAATAATTTTAAAAAATTCCAAAAAAATTTAAAACAATTTGCATCAGAACAACGTTTATTAAAATTCTTACCAAAATTAAGATACTTACCAACATCTCAAACAAAAATGTATGAAATTGTTGAATTATTTATGAAAAAATTTGTAGATCCTAAATTAAGTTATCCAATGGAACAAATTTATGATCAAAAATTAAAATTTACTTCAAAAAAAATTGCAGCTACACGTAAACAAAAATGGCAACGTTTAGAAAAATATTTTGGTGGTATTACAAAAATGGCAAAAATGAACACAAAACAAATTTCAAAAAATGTTGCTATTATTATTGGTCAACAAGAAGAAATGAATGCAGTTCATGAATGTAGAAAATTAGGAATGAAAATTTTTGCAGTAGTTGATACAAATTGTAATCCAAAATTTGTTGATCACATTATTCCTGCAAATGATGATTCTCGAAATTCAATTAAATATATTTTAGGAGAAATGTTAACTTATATTCGTTTAGGACAAAAATTACGTAAAAAAGTTTCTTTACGTGCTAAAATTCAACAAAATCGAAAAAAACGTTTTGCATATTAAAAACTGGTTTTAAACAAATCTTTTAAATTCTCTTCTTTTTTCTTTTTAAATATTTGAATTTCTAAAGAGTTGTTTTTTGGGACTTTTTTTTATTTTTTACATCTTTTTTTATTAGATTTGCTTGAACTTTTTTGTTTTTTTTCTTTTTTTCAATTTGAAAAAAAGAAAAAAAACAAAAAAGTTTAAACCAAAAAAGAAAAACAAAAAATTTAGAAAAATAAAAAAACAAAAAATTGTTTGAAAAAACAAACAAGAAAAAAACAAATTTTACGACTTGCTCCTGTAGAGTAGGCAGACAAAATTTTTTCCAAATTTCGTGGAAAAATTTTTTAAAATTATGATAAAATAAAAAAAATTTATAAATTTAACTGGCTGAAACAAAAAATATTTTCTATAAAATTATGAATCAATTAAAAAAAAGTTTTTCTCCAACTGAAGGAAAAAAAGACCAAAATAATTTAATCAATGATCCACAAAAAAATAAACAAAAAAAACAAAAAAAACTTGTTGATATGGAAGGTTTAGTTACACATAATCTTTCAAATGGAAAATTTCGTTTAAAATTGGAAAATGGTGTTGAAGTTATTGGTCATTTATCAGGAAAAATTCGTCAAAATCGTATTAAAATCGTTGTTGGTGATAAAGTAACAGTAGAGTTAAGTCCATATGATTTAACAAAAGGTCGAATTACTTATCGTCATCGTTAAAATTTTTAAAATTAGTCCGCTCTGCTTTTTTTTTGCTTTTTTTTGCAACGCAAAAAAAAAGCAAAAAAAAAGCAAAAAAAAGCAAAAAAAAGTCAAAAAAAAGTCAAAAAAAAGTAAAATTCAAAAAATATTTCTTTTCCAGTTTTTTTGATATTAAAAACTAGAATTGAAAAAAAAAAGAAGAAAAAAAATTATTTTTGAAAACTTTTGTTTTCATTTTATTTAAAAAAGAAACTTTTTTCTGTTAAAAAAATCTTTTTTATTGTCTTAAGTTTTTCTCTTTTTTTTCAGTTTCTTAAAAAAAACTGAAAAAAAGAGAAAAACTTAAGACGATAATATGATAAAGAAAATGTGAAAAAAATGAAAAAAAATTTAAACTTTTTTGTACTTTTTTCAAAACTTTCAAAAAAAATAAAAACATAAAAAAATACAACTTAAGCAGAGGAAAGCTTTTATTTTTTGTTTTTCTTTTTTTTCAAATTTTATTATTATATTTTGAAGAAAAAAAATGTTTTCAATTAAAAAATATTGTTTAAAAAAAATTTAGAAAAAAATAAAAAATATTTTAAAAATTCTAGATTTATGATAAAATAATAAAAATGAAGAAACAAGACTTTCAATTGTCTTTTTTCTTTTAGAAAAGAAAAAAACACACAATTCAAAAAGTGTAAAAAAACTCGAGAAATCGAAAAAATACATTTTTCCATAAATAAAGTAATTAAGTAAACAAAAATTCTTTTTTCATTAATTTTCAATGGGCTTACCTTGGTATCGTGTACATACAGTAGTTATTAATGACCCAGGGCGATTAATTTCTGTGCATTTAATGCACACAGCATTAGTTGCTGGTTGGGCTGGATCAATGACACTTTTCGAAATTGCTGTTTTTGACCCATCAGATCCTGTTTTAAACCCAATGTGGCGTCAAGGTATGTTTGTACTGCCTTTCATGACACGTTTAGGTGTAACACAATCTTGGGGTGGATGGACAATTAGCGGTGAAACAGCAACAAATCCAGGTATTTGGAGTTATGAAGGTGTTGCTGCATCTCATATTATTTTATCTGGTTTATTATTCTTAGCTTCGGTTTGGCACTGGGTTTACTGGGATTTAGAGTTATTCCGTGACCCAAGAACTGGAAAAACTGCATTAGATTTACCAAAAATTTTCGGAATTCACTTATTCTTATCAGGTCTTTTATGTTTTGGTTTTGGTGCTTTCCACGTAACAGGTTTATTTGGTCCTGGTATTTGGGTTTCAGATCCTTATGGATTAACAGGAAGTGTTCAACCAGTTGCTCCTTCTTGGGGTGCTGATGGGTTTGATCCTTTCAACCCTGGTGGTATTGCAGCGCACCACATTGCTGCTGGTATTTTAGGTGTTTTAGCAGGATTATTCCACTTATGTGTACGTCCTTCTATTCGTTTATACTTTGGTTTATCAATGGGTAGTATCGAAACAGTATTATCAAGTAGTATTGCTGCTGTTTTCTGGGCTGCTTTCGTTGTTGCTGGAACTATGTGGTATGGTTCAGCAGCTACTCCAATTGAATTATTTGGTCCTACACGTTATCAATGGGACCAAGGTTTCTTCCAACAAGAAATTCAAAAACGAGTTCAAACAAGTTTAGCAGGTGGTTCTTCACTTTCTGATGCTTGGTCGAAAATTCCAGAAAAATTAGCTTTCTATGATTATATTGGAAACAACCCTGCAAAAGGTGGTCTTTTCCGTACAGGAGCTATGAATAGTGGAGATGGTATTGCTGTTGGATGGTTAGGTCACGCAGTATTTAAAGATCAAGATGGTCGTGAATTATACGTACGTCGTATGCCTACTTTCTTTGAAACATTCCCAGTTTTATTAATTGATAAAGATGGTGTTGTACGTGCTGACGTTCCTTTCCGTCGTGCTGAATCAAAATATAGTATTGAACAAGTTGGTGTATCAGTAACTTTCTACGGTGGTGAATTAGATGGATTAACATTTAATGATCCAGCAACTGTTAAAAAATATGCTCGTAAAGCACAATTAGGTGAAATTTTTGAATTTGATCGTTCAACATTACAATCTGATGGTGTATTCCGTAGTAGTCCACGTGGTTGGTTTACTTTTGGTCACGTTTGCTTTGCTTTATTATTCTTCTTTGGACATATTTGGCATGGTGCACGTACAATCTTCCGTGATGTATTTGCTGGTATTGATGATGATCTAAACGAAAGTTTAGAATTTGGTAAATACAAAAAACTTGGTGATACAAGTTCTGTTCGTGAAGCTTTCTAATTCGTTTTTTTCTCTTTTTTTTCTTTTTTCTCTTTGGAAAAAGAAAAAACATGTTTATTTTGAATTTTTTGTTTAGAACTTTACTGTTCTTTTTTTATTTTAAAGTGTTTTTGTTTTTTTTTAATACAAAAACTTTTTTAAAATGAATTTAAAAAACACAAAAAAAAGAGTTATTGCTATTCAAAATAAACAAGAGTTTAAAAACAAAGTTTTTTTCTAAAGAAAAAAACTTCTTCATTTTTTTTGAATTGTTTTTAAACTTTTTTCTTCTCTTGCTTTTAGAGTTTTTTTCTTCACTTTTTGCAAAAAAGTGAGAAAAAACAGCAAAGCAAAAAAGTGAAAAAAAGTTCAAAAACAATTCAAAAAAGACAAAACCTAAAAAAATATCACTTGAGATGGGTCTGGATTTTTTCCAAGCAAAAGAATTTTGTATTTTGTTGAAAGTTTTTCATAAAAATACAAATTTGCAATTATTATTCTTAAAATCAAAATATTTGTTAACCACATTTCATTCTATGGAAGCATTAGTTTATACTTTTTTATTAATCGGAACATTAGGAATTATCTTTTTCGCAATTTTCTTTAGAGAACCACCTCGTATGGTAAAATAATTGAAATTTTGCTTTTTTTTTATGGATAAAAGAAATGATTTCAATTCATTTCTTTTATCCATTTTTTTGAAAATAGTTTTTCTCAATTTTTTATTTTTTTTGTTTTTTCTCTAAAAATCAAAAATTCAATTTTGAGAAAAAATTTTATACAAAAAGTTTTTTGATTAAAAACTCAGAAAAAAGAAAAAAACAAAGTATGAATTTTTTGAAAAATTCATACCTTTTATTTTTTTTGTAATTTTTAGCCTTTCAAAAAATTTTTGAAGGCATTTTTTTTTTAATCCTCATGTTCTTCAAAAGGATCTCTCAATTTTTTTGAAGGAGGTCCAAAACTCACATAGATTGAATATCCTGTTGCACTTAATAATAGAAACCATAAAAAAAAGGTAAAGAAAAAAGCAGGACTGTCCATAATTCTTTCATGTTTTTTGTTCAAATTTATTCTCCAATAATTATATTACGACAGAAAGTAAAAAAAATCAAAATTTATTCAAAAAAATGGCTACTGGAACAACTTCAAAAGCTAAATCAAGCTTATCTGATGCACTTCAAGAACCAGGTATCGTAACTCCTTTAGGAACTTTATTAAGACCGTTAAACTCTGAATCAGGAAAAGTATTACCTGGATGGGGAACAACTGTTTTAATGGGTGTTTTCATTGTACTTTTTGCTGTATTCTTATTAATTATTTTAGAAATTTATAACAGTTCTTTATTATTAGATGATGTTACTATGAGTTGGGAAACTTTAGCTTCTTAATTCAATAGAATAGTTTTATTGCTTTTTTTATTTTTTATTTTATCAAAAATTTTTTTTGCAAAAATAAAGAATAAATAAAATTCAAAAAAATTATAGAATTAGATAAAATTAGTTTCAAGTTGAACTAAGTTGTCAATAAACTTTCAAATTTGTTTTCTTTTTACTGTTCATTAAGAGCAATAAAAAAAACTTTTGGTCTTGGCAATCTTTTAAAAAAGTCAGAATCAATTCTATTTTAAGAATCCTATGGAATCTATGTATTTAATTTTAGCAAAATTACCAGAAGCTTATGCACCTTTTGATCCTATTGTAGATGTTTTACCAATTATTCCTATTTTCTTCTTATTATTAGCCTTTGTATGGCAAGCATCTGTAAGTTTTAGATAAAAAATTGAAAAGTTTTTTTTGATACTTTTGTAAAAAATATCAAAAAAAACTTTTCAATTTTTTTCAATTTTCATTCGCAACTTTAGCTTTAATATTAGCTAAAGTTGCTCTCAAAAATATAATTTTTTTTTGACTTTTTATTTTTTTATTTTGTTTCTTTTTTAAAAGTTACAACATAAAGAAAATGAAAATAGAAAATTTGTGAAACATAAAAAAAAAGAATGAAATTTTTATGTTCGTTTTTTGTTTTATCTTTTCCAACTAAAGTAAATTTTTTTTCCAAAATTCTATAAAAAATCAAAAAATTAAAAAAAAAGAAAAAACTTTGTTTTGTGCAAAACAAAAATCTTGAATTCAAAACAAAATAAAGAATTCAAAAAGATTTTTTTTAAGCAAAAGGTAAAATGGAAAAAAATGTTTTTTGCTTTAAAATTTTTTCTTTTTTTTAAAGCTTTGCTTTTTTCATGAAAAAAACAAAGCTTTAAAAAAAAGAAAAAATTTTAAAGCAAAAAAAAGAATTAAACACGTCTTTTTTTTGGAGGACGACATCCATTATGTGGAATTCCTGTTTTTTCTCGAATAACATTTACTTTAATTCCAGCTTTAAAAATTTCACGAATAGCTGTTTCGCGCCCTTGTCCTGGACCAGTTACTAAAATTTTTGCTTCATTTAATGCAAATTCACGTGATTTTTTTGCCACAACTTCAGCAGCTTTTTTTGCTGCAAATGTTGTTGCTTTTCTTTTTCCACGGAAACCACAAGCTCCAGCAGAACTCCAACAAAGGACTTCACCACGAAGATTTGCTAATGTAATAATAGTATTATGATGTCCAGCTTGAATATAAACAATTCCTCGATATGTACGTTTTTTAATTTTTGTAGGTGATACTTTTCTAGTTTGTCTAGCCATATGTAAAAATTTAACTATAAATTTCTTTTATATTTTTAAATCATTTGATTTACTATCTAAAAAAAATAAAATTTTGAATCTTTGGAAAGAACCATTATTTGGAAAGATTTATTTGTTCAATTCTTTTGTATTTTTTTTCAAAAAAATTTTTTAGAATTTTTTATCTAATTTTTTAATGTTTTGTTCAAACATAAAAAATTTTCTTTTCAAAAAAGAAAAAAAAATTTCTTTTTTTTGAAAAAGGAAAAATAAAAAAAGCTGTAGCTTTTTTGTTGAATCAAAAAAAAATAAGAAATTGTCCTATTTTTATGACAAAAGATTCAAAAAAATGAAATAAAAAAGAAAAATTCAAACTTTCAAACAATGTATTTTGTATTTTTGGGCCGAGTCGGATTCGAACCAACGTAGGCGTAACCAGCGGATTTACAATCCGCCCCCATTAACCACTCGGGCATCGGCCCATGCTTTTTTTTGACTCATTTAATCATTTATTTTGCATGAATTATACTAAAGATTATATTAACAAAAAATTTTTGAAATTTCAATTTTTTTTAATTAAAAACTCTTCTATTTTTTAAAATTCTTTGTTTTGAATTTTTTTTTCAATTTAAAAAAAAAAAACATATTAAAAAATATTTTTAAAAAATTTTTTGTATTGAAAACTTACAATAATTTTATAAATTTTTTTGAAAAATTTTGTTTTTTTTATTCTATTGAAATGAACAAAACAAATTTTTTTAGTTTTTTTTGTTTTTTTGTTTTGCTGCTTCTTTTGTTTTTATCAATAAATAAATGAAAATGAAAAACAAAAATAAACAATTTATGTTTTTAGAGTTCTAAAATCAAGAAAAAAATACTTCCCCTTTAAAGAGGAAGTATTTTAAAAAAAAATTATAGTTTGTCAATAGTTTCAAATTCAAATTTGATTTCTTTCCAAACTTCACAAGCAGCAGCTAATTCTGGAGACCATTTACAAGCTGAGCGGATAACATCACCACCTTCACGAGCTAAATCACGACCTTCGTTACGAGCTTGAGTACAAGCTTCTAAAGCAACACGGTTAGCAACAGCACCAGGAGCGTTACCCCAAGGGTGTCCTAAAGTACCTCCACCGAATTGTAAACAAGCGTCATCACCAAAGATTTCAACTAAAGCTGGCATGTGCCATACGTGAATACCACCAGAAGCAACTGGCATAGTACCACCCATAGAACACCAGTCTTGAGTGAAGTAAATACCACGGCTACGGTCTTTTTCGATGTAGTCATCACGCATTAAGTCTACGAAACCTAAAGTAACTTCACGTTCACCTTCTAATTTACCAACTACAGTTCCTGAGTGTAAGTGGTCACCACCTGACAGACGAAGAGCTTTAGCTAATACACGGAAGTGAATACCGTGGTTTCTTTGACGGTCAATTACAGCGTGCATAGCACGGTGAATGTGTAATAATAAACCATGATCACGACAGTAAGAAGATAATGAAGTGTTTGCTGTAAAACCACCTGTTAAGTAGTCATGCATAATAATAGGTACACCTAATTCTTTAGCACATTGAGCACGTTTTAACATTTCTTCACAAGTAGCAGCAGTAGCGTTTAAGTAGTGACCTTTAATTTCACCAGTTTCAGACTGAGCTTTGTAAGTAGCTTCAGCAACGAATAAGAAACGGTCTCTCCAACGCATGAATGGTTGTGAGTTTACGTTTTCGTCATCTTTTGTAAAATCTAAACCACCACGTAAACATTCGTAAACAGCACGTCCATAGTTTTTAGCTGATAAACCTAATTTCGGTTTAATAGTACAACCTAATAAACCACGACCGTATTTGTTTAATTTGTCACGTTCAACCTGAATACCATGTGGAGGTCCTTGGAATGTTTTAACGTAAGCAGGAGGGATACGTAAATCTTCTAAACGTAATGCACGAAGAGCTTTGAAACCAAATACGTTTCCTACGATTGAAGTGAATAAGTTAGTTACTGATCCTTCTTCAAAAAGGTCAATAGGGTATGCTACATAAGCAATGTATTGGTTGTCTTCACCTGGTACCGGCTCGATATCATAACAACGACCTTTGTAACGGTCTAATGTAGTAAGACCATCAGTCCATACAGTTGTCCAAGTACCTGTTGATGATTCAGCTGCAACAGCTGCACCACATTCTTCAGGTGGAACACCTGGTTGTGGAGTCATACGGAATGCTGCTAAAATATCAGTATCTTTTACAACGTAATCTGGAGTGTAATATGTTAAACGATAATCTTTAACACCGGCTTTGAATCCAGCACCTGCTCTTGTTTCTGTTTGAGGAACCATTAAAAAAGTTCATAGAACATTTTGTCGATCCTATAAAAATCTATCCGTGGAAAACTTTTTTTTTTGAAAAAAAAAAGAAATTGAAAAAAATAAAAAACTAAACTATATTATAGAAAATAATAAAAACTATTTTTTTAACATAAAAAAATAGTTTAAAAATTTTTATTTTTTTAAAATTTTAACATAAATTCAAAACTTTAGCAAATTTTTAAGTTTAAATATTTTTTTCAAAGTTACCACTTGCTCTTGGGGAACAAGCAAACTAAATTTTTTTTCTACGCAAAACTTCATTTTTATTGGTTTATAATTTTTCTAAATTTTCATCTATTTGTTTTTTCTATTTTTTTATAAACTCAAAAAAAGTTTCAAAATATGAAAAAAATACTCTAAAAATTTTTTTTTGATTTTTTTATTATTTGGAAAAGTTTCCAAAAAAAAAATTGGGTTTTAATTTTTTTTATGAATTTTAGAATTCTTTGTTTTTTCATTTTAGTTTTTATTATTTTGTATTTTTTTTTCTTTGAACAAAAGCAAAAAAAGCAAAAGTAAAAAAAACCAAAAAAAAGATCTAAACAAAAGCATAATAACATTTTTTGTTTTTTACCGCTTGCTCCTATGGAACAATCGGACAAAATGATTTTTTTTTAATCTTTGAAACACTGAACATTTAAAATTCACAAAAAAATATTGTTAAAAATAACCGAAGAAAAATAAAAAAATATGACTCGTGTAAAACGTGGAAATGTATCTCGTAAACGTCATAAAAAAGTATTAAATTTAACAAAAGGTTTCCGTGGAGCTGCTTCATTATTATTCCGTACAGCAAATCAACAAAATATGAAAGCTTTACGCTATTCTTATGCAAACCGTCGTAAAAAAAAACGTAATTTTAGACGTCTTTGGATTACACGTGTAAATGCTGCTATTCGTGCATATGGATTTAATTACAGTGAATTTTTATATGTTTTAAAAAATTCAAATATTTTATTAAATCGTAAAATTTTAGCACAATTAGCTATTTGTGATCCAGATACTTTTTTTAAATTTATTATGTCAATTCAATAATAACTAAACTCTAATCAAAAAAGTTATTTTTTGATTAGAGTTTTTAATAAATTTGTGGTATTGATAAATTTTCAGTTTTTTTTCATTTGATTTTAAAAATAAAAAATTCAGATCAGAAAAGACAAAAAACAATACCACATTTTTTCTTGTTCTTTTTTTTAGTGAAAAAAGCCTTAAACTTTGAAAAAAGTATTTAAGGTTTTGAAGCCGAAATACTTTATTTTTATGTATTGTTTTTTTTTATGAATAAAAAAAATAAAAACATAAAAATTTGAAAAGAGTAAATCTTTTCAAGATTTTAGGTTAACAAAAACGCACATCAAAATCAAAAAAAAATATTCGAAAAAATGCTTGGAAACAAAAAGTAGCAAAAAAAGCAACACAAGCTCTTTTTTTAGCAAAATATGTTTTAAGTAAAGGAGAAATTTCAACTCCTGAAAAAGTAGAAAATTCATAAATTTTTTATTTGTTTCTTTTTGGTTTGCTTGAATTTTTCAATTTTTTTTTGAAAAGTTCAAGCAAAACAAAAAGAAATAAAAAAACAAAGAAAACAAAAAAATTTTTTTTTCTTTGTTTTTTCAAAAAAAAAGAAAAACACAGCAGAGAAGAAATTTATTTTTTAAAATTTAAAAACATTAAAGAAGACTAGAAATTTTAAAATTTCAGAGCTTCAAAAAGAATGAAAAACTCAAGCCTAAATTAAGCCTGAGTTTTTCATAAAAAATAAAACTAAGCGTTTACAGAAGGAGCTTCTACAGATGCTAAGTCTAATGGGAAGTTGTGAGCGTTACGTTCGTGCATAACTTCCATACCTAAGTTAGCACGGTTGATGATGTCAGCCCATGTGTTTAAAACACGACCTTGTGAATCAACAACTGATTGGTTGAAGTTGAAACCGTTAAGGTTGAAAGCCATAGTTGAAATACCTAAAGCAGTGAACCAAATACCTACAACTGGCCAAGCAGCTAAGAAGAAGTGTAATGAACGAGAGTTGTTGAAAGAAGCGTATTGGAAGATTAAACGACCAAAGTAACCGTGTGCGGCTACGATGTTGTAAGTTTCTTCTTCTTGACCGAATTTGTATCCTTCGTTAGCAGATTCGTTTTCAGTTGTTTCACGGATTAAAGATGAAGTAACTAATGAACCGTGCATAGCAGAGAATAATGAACCACCAAATACACCAGCTACACCTAACATGTGGAAAGGGTGCATAAGAATGTTATGTTCAGCTTGGAAAACGATCCAGTATGTTATGTAAAATATTATTTTTACTCTTTTTATTTCTAAAAAGTCTCGGACTATATCATAAGTACAAAAAAAATAGATATTTTTTTTGCATTTTTGGGAATTCGAAAACAAAAAATTTGTTTTTAGTCTCTGAACCTTTTTACTAACAGAAAAGTTTTTTCTTTTTGTAGAAAAAAAGAAAAAACTTTTTGTGTAAATTTGGTTGATGATTAAAAAAAATAGCGACTCTATAAAGCCCTAGCAAAAGCAATTCAGATACCTAAGCTAGTATTTTTACTTTCAAAACAAAGAAAAGATCAAAAATGACAAAAAATACTCTCAAAAAAAATTTTTGAGAGTACCTTTTAAATTATTGTAATTGAAGTTTTTTTTTACGTTCAAACCAATTAAAATTATAATGAAGTTGACAAAATTCAGCAAATTGAAATTCTGTATTATTTCCATAACCATAAAGATCATGAAATTTTTTGTGAATTTCTCGTGTTAAATAAACACCATTTTCAATCAAATATCGTTGATCCACATAAACATCATAGCTGTTTAAATGATGACAAACAAAACCTTTTTGGCCTCGTTTTTGTTTTTCTAAAGAAATAACACAAGTATAGCTACAACGTTTTCTTACACCTGTTTTCCAAGCATAATCAAATGTGCTGGGATTTTTTAAATCACGGGCCAAACCACCCTTACTTCTTGGGTGTAAAAGACCTGTTTTTCCTGTTAATGAGCCTGGTCTTTGTTTAGCTTTTTCACCAATTTTTTGTTTTGTTTCTTCACGAGTGACTTTACCTTTATGAGTTTCAGAAGTAATTCTTTTTTTACATTCAGGACACCCTGTCTTTTTTGCATTTTTATATGAATGGACAGAAGTTGTAAAGATTGTATTGCAAGTATTGCACTGAATAGTTACATCACTTTTTACACTTTGATAATTTTCAAATTCAATTACAGTATGATTACGTTCGTTTGCAATTTCTTGCAAATTTTTCTTTGTTAATTTTCTACTCATAAAAATTTTTTGTATTCTTTTTTTTTATTTTCATCAATTGACCCAATTTTCAAATAAACTTTTTGTTTTAGTTTATTTGTCACGTTCGTTTTTTCATGAAGTTGAAAGTTCCTGAAATACCTAAAGGCATACCGTCAGAGAAAGAACCTTGTCCGATAGGGTAGATGATGAATACAGCAGTAGCAGCTGCAACTGGTGCAGAGTAAGCTACAGCAATCCAAGGACGCATCTAAATGTTTCTTCAAAACCAGAAAGATTTTGAAACTTTAAATTTCTTTAAAGAACAGACTATATCATAAAAAACTGGACCAGTTTTTTTCAAGCACTGAGAGAAAACTCTTCTCGTTAGTCGTTGAACGATCTAAACTTTTTTTAGATTCGCTGCAAATGAACGGTCACTCAAAGGTTTTTTTTGGAAGGTTTGGGATTTTGGTAATTGACTCTTTTCCCAACTGGACGATTTTTTATATGATTCCAATACAAATCTTCTGACATATGAACACGATGTTCAGAATATTCAAAAGTTTCGTCTGTATACACAATCGAATATGGAGAAAAAACAATTTTTCCGTCGATTGAGAGACCTTTTCCATTGATTACTCTATGTCTTTGAGAAGCTGGATTATATATATTCATTCCACGTTGAGCTTGAGTTTTCAACCCTTGCTTTAAATTGTTGACCATTTTTTGGCGAAAAGCAGTATCTTGTTGAAATTTTGTTTGCCACGCTGCTAAAGCATTCAGTAAATTTTGAGGATCGAAAACCCCAACACCTCTTTCTTTTGCAACAGCAGCCCCCTTTTTTCCCAATTTTCTTTGCACTTCCGAATTGTACCACCCTCGATTTTAATCTCGTAAATTCTGTTGTTGTTGTTTTCCACCAAGTGACCCAGCATATTGTGCCATGTCACGACGAGTTTGAGCAGTATTTTGTCCTAACATTTTGTTCACAGCCACACGGTCTGCAACCTTTCCGTATTGTAAAAAACGAAGGTAATGCGCATGTACGTGCTCTGGAAATGTTAAGAGTACAGTATTGTCTTCTCGATAGGTTCCACTTTCGTACCCTGGAAGAATACGATGTTTTTCTAAATAGTGGCAAAAACCAGTTCTTGAATCCACAAAATCAGAATTGGTTGCCCCCTGGACAACCCCTTTTGCGGGAGTATAGTATTCTTTCTTTTGTTTCATTTTTTGCATAAACTCCAAGTAAACATCTCTGCCAGCTTGTTTTCGTTTTTCAATGAGAGTTAAGAAAGACTTTGAAATTGGAAGTGCAAAACCACCTTTTTTGCGACGTTTTTCTTGCAATTCACTTGATTCTAGAAGAAATTGTCTCGAATCACCTTTTTTATCACCAGGCAAAGAGCTGACACATGAATTGTCTTTTCTGCTTCTCTTATTTCCAATTGAAAAATGGAGAGAAATTCCTTCTCCGAAATGGAGAAAAGAACTGGACGGGGAACATGTGGTGAAAGTGAAGCGATCGATTTGTTTCCTCCGGGCAAGCGTCTGAGACAAAACCATGGTTTTGTCTCTTGCATACCTAAACGGTAAGATAATTCCCACTCACGACCCATGTAACAGCAGATACCTAAGAAGAAGTGACAAACGATTAATTGGTAAGGACCACCGTTGTATAACCACTCATCTAAAGAAGCAGCTTCCCAAATTGGGTAGAACATTTCTAAATCAATTTTCTTTGATTCATAATTTGGACTATATCTTCTTTTGTTTTGGAAAAAATTTTTTAATTTTGACAAAACAAAAGCTAAGCACTTTACAAAAATTTCTAAAATTTTTTAGAAATCTTGTTAGTCTCTGAACGTTTTAAAAAAAAAAAATTTGTTTTTTCTTTTAACTACGCAGCGGATTTTTTAAATTTTTTATTCAATTATTCAATATTATATTCTATTTTAAAATATTTTACAAAAAAATTCAAACAAAAAATTTAGTTGAGGCAAGTTTTTCAAAAAAACTTGTCTCAACTAAATTTAAAAAAAAATTGTTTCAAATAAATTCAACAAAAAAACTGCATTGGTTTTAAGTTTCAGGAGGAGAACGACGGTCAATAATTGACCACCCATAAATTCTTTTTTTACTCCCTCGAATTAAACCATACATAGGGCCACCGCCTTTTGCTTTTTTTGCCATTTCTTTTGAAAATAAATGCTCTTTTCCTAATACAACAAGTTTACTATTTAAACAATCAAAAACTTCAGCAGCTGTTTTGCAAACAGGAATTTCGACCTTTACATTTTCTCCTTCATGGTAAAAAACCATAATTTGTGAAAGTACATCTCTCAATGCTTGGCTTTGATTTTCTAACCCAACAATTGGACCCCATTTAGTACCAACTCTTGAGTGTGCTTCTTGCTGAAGTGGTGTATTTGCGCTTCCGCCTTTTTGTCCACCTTTTTTTCCTTGTTCACTTTGAAATTCTGAATTCCAAAAAGTATTTCCAACTTGCCTGTTGTATTCGGCCATTCTTTTTCCATGACTTGACAAATCCACGTCTAGCGTTGCTGTTCGAAGAATATAAGCTCTCAAATCATTTTCGTCCCCAAATTCTAAATAACGAAAAAGATGAACTAAAGCATGTTGTCGAGGCGTAAGAAACGCAATATTTTCAGGATCATCTGCCCCACCAAGAAACCTTGGAATAATATGATGCTTTTCAAAACATAAATTTGATGAACCACTTGTTATTTTGTTTTTATTTTCAGAAACACAGTGTTGAATGTATCTATCTGTTGTTCCAGAAGAAAGCAATTTTTTTTGAATTCGATCTCGAATATGTCGATTTCGTTTGGTTTGTAATGAAAGGTTTTGTTGCATAATAAAAAAAAAAATAGAATAAAACAAATGTATTTAAATTTTGAATAAAAAATAAAGTTCCCGCAATTCACTTAGAATTTTTTGACGCAAATCGCAAAATTGTTGAAAAACTGAAACAAAAAAACTGCATTGTTTTTTTCAACTAAAAAAAAGAAAAGCAAAACAGTTCTTCGTTTTTTAACTTTCAACAATTAGGCACTTCATTCCATGCAGACCGATAGCGTTTGAAGTAGGAACTACAGCACCAGAGATGATGTTGTTTCCGTATAATAATGAACCAGAAACTGGCTCACGGATACCATCGATATCTACTGGAGGAGCAGCGATGAAAGCGATGATGAATACTGAAGTAGCAGTTAATAATGTAGGGATCATGATCACACCAAACCAACCGATGTATAAACGGTTTTCAGTAGAAGTGATCCACTCACAGAAACGTGCCCAAAGGCTAGATGCTTCGTTTTTAGCTAAAATAGCTGTCATAATATAAAAAAATAAAAATTTAAAATTCTCCGAATCTTTAAAAGATTTTTCATGAATTCAATTGAACTCTTGTTAATTAAAAATATAACATAAATTTCAAAAATGTCAATTTTTAGTCTAAAAAATATTATTCGATGTTTTTTTATCACAATTTTTTTTAAATTTTTCAATAAAAACAAAAATACATTATTAAAGAATACATAAAAAAATCAAAAATTCATAAATAAATCACCAAAAAATTTATTTTTTAATATTTGGTTTCAATATTTTTATTTGAATTAAAAATTTAATTATTTAAAATTTTTATTTATATATTTGAATTTATACTTCAGTTTTTATTAAACTTAAGTTTTCAAATCATAAATTTAATAATTAATATTTTTTTAAACTCTAATTATTAATCTTTAAAATTTCAAATCTTTAACACTTGAAATTATAAACTTCATTGTTTTTGTTTGAATTTTTTTTTAAGTTTGAAAACTTTATAAAATTGAATAAACTAAATAGAATTTTGAATTGTATAAAAATTTAAAATGAAAAGTTTGTGTTTTTCAGATTAAATCTTTAATTTTATTTTGAAACTAAATATTTATTTGTATTTTCAAACTAAAAATTTGAAACTTAAAATTTTTATTTTCAATGAATTTTCATTTGTATTTTTTAAATGAAAAGTTTGAATTCAAAATAAAAAGTTTGTATTTTCAATTTTTACTTGTTTATTTGTATTTTTATTTGTATTTTTAAATTTTTAGTTTGAACTACAACTAATTATTTTCAATTTTTATTTGTATTTTTAAACTAGAAGTTTTGATTTGAACTATCAAGTTTAGGTTTTAAAATCTTTATTTATTTACTTTATTTTTTAATTTGAAAACTCTGCGAGCTTTGCGAGCACTGATTTCAAAATCTTAGTTTCAAGTAAAACTTATTTTCAATCTTTATTTATTTGTATTTTCAAACTAAAAGTTTGAATTATCTAATTTGAAACTTTATGAGCTTTACAAAGACTGGTTTCAAATTTTTTCTTTGTTTAGTTTGTTTTTTCAAACTATTAGTTTAAACTATCTAATTTGAATTATAAGTTTGTATTTTCAAACTCTTTATTTGTTAACTTTGTTTTTTAGTTTGAAATTCTATGATTTTGGACATTAGAAGGCTTTGCCTTAATGATTTTCCCCGAGCCCCTCTTGGGATTCTTTTTTTTTATTTTCCTTTCAGGACTTATTATAATATATCAAAAATAATTTTTTTGTCAATTTTTTTTAATATTTTAAAAATTTTTTAAATTAAAAATAAATTTTTTTTTATTTTTAGATTTTAATTTTTATTTGTAAGTTTAATATTTCTAAAAAATTTGAATTTAAGAATTTTTTAATTTGATGAAAAAAATTGTTTTTGAATTTTTTTTTTTTACTTTAATTAACTTTTTTAAAAAATGATTAAAAATTTGAAGTTTTTAAAAAACTATCTTTTTTTTTGTAAAAATGGTATTATTTTGTGTAAAATACAACAAAAATAACAATTTTCACCTTATTTTAAGTTTAATTTTTCAATGCAAAATTTATTTTCAACAAAATGAAAAATATTTTTTTAGAATATATTTTATGGCGGGCGTAGCCAAGTGGTAAGGCAATGGATTGTGACTCCATCATTCGCGGGTTCGAACCCCGTCGTTCGCCCATAATAAAAAATATGAAAATTTTTTCATATTTAAATACAAATAAATTAAAAAAATTCAAAATTTTTTTTGTTAAATTTTCAAAAAAATATTTTAAAATTGAAATTTTTAACGAAACTGTAATTGTTTTAATTGTAAAGAAATTTTTAAAAAATTAAGAATTTCAATTTTTTCATTCTATTTATTGAAAAAAAATTGTAGGTCACCTATGGCATGCTGGACGTGCACGTGCTGCTGCTGCTGGATTTGAAAAAGG